TTAGCCGTTTATAGAATTAGCTTCAACAGCAGCTAGATCCAGAGGGAAGTTGTGAGCATTACGCTCGTGCATAACTTCCATACCAAGGTTAGCACGATTAATGATATCGGCCCAAGTGTTAATTACACGGCCTTGACTGTCAACAACAGATTGGTTGAAATTGAATCCATTTAAGTTAAAAGCCATAGTGCTGATGCCTAAAGCAGTAAACCAGATACCTACTACTGGCCAAGCAGCTAAAAAGAAATGTAGAGAACGGGAGTTGTTGAAACTAGCATATTGGAAGATCAATCGGCCGAAATAACCGTGAGCAGCTACAATATTGTAGGTTTCTTCTTCCTGACCAAATTTGTAACCTGCATTAGCAGACTCATTTTCGGTAGTTTCCCTGATCAAACTCGAGGTTACCAAGGAACCATGCATAGCACTAAATAGAGAGCCGCCGAATACGCCAGCTACACCTAACATGTGAAATGGATGCATAAGAATATTGTGTTCAGCTTGGAATACAATCATGAAATTGAAAGTACCAGAGATTCCTAGAGGCATACCATCAGAGAAGCTTCCTTGACCAATAGGGTAAATCAAGAAAACAGCAGTAGCTGCTGCTACTGGAGCTGAATATGCAACAGCAATCCAAGGGCGCATACCTAGACGGAAGCTAAGCTCCCACTCACGACCCATATAGCAAGCTACACCAAGTAGAAAGTGTAGAACGATTAGCTCATAAGGACCACCGTTGTATAGCCATTCATCAACAGAAGCTGCTTCCCAGATGGGATAGAAATGCAGACCGATGGCTGCAGAGGTAGGAATAATAGCACCGGAAATAATATTGTTTCCATAAAGAAGAGAACCGGAAACAGGTTCACGAATACCATCAATATCTACTGGAGGAGCTGCAATGAAAGCGATAATGAATACAGAGGTTGCAGTCAATAGGGTAGGAATCATCAAGACACCAAACCATCCAATGTAAAGACGGTTTTCAGTGCTAGTGATCCAATCGCAAAAACGATTCCATAGGCTTGCGCTTTCGCGTCTTTCTAGAATTGCGGTCATGGTTATAACTTGGTTTATTTAATCATTAGAAGCTCCCAAGCATACACATAAGGCTTGTTATTCAACAGTATAATATGAGTCATATCTGTATGTCAACCAACATTTTGACATGGCTATAAATATTCATAAAATTCATAATATCCTCTTCCTTCCATAAACTATATGCACATATATTGAAATAGCTTTCAATAGTATCCGTAGATATTAATACCTATGGTATTAATGCGCTCTATTGGCATTCCTTCTTTGTTTATGATTCAAGGTTTTATGATTCAAGGTAATAAATATTCTTATGACCTTGAAGTTAAATGTGATTAGACAAAACTCTTTCGATGGGTAAGAAAGAGTTTTTCATTTCTTAAGGATGAGAATAGTGGGATGCTACCTATCTTGCTTGTTAAGAACAATGGATAACATTGAATTGCATTGGATCTGCAATAAGTAGACAAAATACTTTTAGGTGCTAGATTCTGGTACTCTGGGTTGCCCGGGACTTGAACCCGGAGCTCATCGGATGGAGTGGATTATCTGCTCTTTTTAATAGGAGCAAGAAATCTCTCCCCAAACCGTGCTTGCAATTTTCATTGCACACGGCTTTCTCCATGTAGTGATTTGATCCATCATTTGGTTGGATTTCCGGTTGGAAAAGATCTATAGCATCATAAATTGATCCTGGCAATTGCTCAATAAGCATTTCATTGGTCAAAATCAGTTTTCTATTTGTTTATTCTGCATCTTTTGCCAGAAATTAGCCAGGGGGTTTATCTCGCTAATTTCTGAATTCCAAATTCGTTCTCTCTGTGAACGAGTTTTTGAAAAGGACGAAGAAATGGATTCTCTTTCTTTTGAAAATGATTTTGTAAAGAGTTCCGAACCTAATTGTTCTCGAACTACACGTATAGTACTTTTATGTTTACAGGCCAAAGTTTTAGCACATGAAATTAAAAGTATATACTTTATATGATATAAACCATCTTGATTGATGGATCCACTGTAGTAATCAAAAAGATTTATCCAAATTCGATCGAATCGATCGAGAATATCATCATCTGATAGACTGGTCCAAGACAATTTACTAATTGGCCACCCTGAGATGTCACAAAACTTTTCTTTAGCTAAAGAAAAAAGAATTGGTTTAATCGGAGCTGTTGAGTTTAATTCATTGGTAATAAGATCGGTAATGAATAAATCATCTAGCATTTTGGCTCTAACCACGAGAGGTCTCATTTTAACATGCATAAAAAAACCTAAAAAAGAAAAAGAAATCTTGGATAATTCAAGACTGCATATCCTATACGGTTGAAACCAAAGATGAAAATAGTATTGCCAAAAATGAAACAGATGATATCTACATTTTTTCACTTGAAGATGCGTACCCTTTAGAGCTATAAGGGATCTTTCTCCATATCTCACATAATGGATGAAAGAATTCTTCAACAACCAGATCTTTTTTGTTGAAATTTTTTGAGGAGGAAATAGAACAATATCTTTGATCTTTTTCTCAAAATGAGTTCGATCCGGAAAAGATTCATATAACAATGATTGTGAATTAAAAAATCGTTTAATAAGAGGAATTAAAAACGATTCGCATTCATACACATAAAAATTCCAAAGGAACAGGGAGAACGTATTTTCTCTCTGTGTAATCAGAGATTTCTGCAAATTTTCTCGACTAAAACTACATTCATGGAGAATCCATCGTAATAAATGCAAAGAAGGAGTATCTAGGATCCAGCGACGAAAAAGTCGAACCAAAATTTCCGGATGAATTGAGTAGGGCACTCGTATATCTGATATATAATTGGAATGTGGTAATTTATCCTCCATAAAAGGAAATATGCAATGGATGGATCGGAGACTATTCCATCCATCCATTCCTTTTATGAAATGTTTTGATCGCATTGCGAACGAAACTTCCAAGACAATTGTAAACCCTTTTAGTATCGATTTAAAAGAATTCTTATTGTATTCAATGAATTTATTTGAATCGGGATTCCTGAATAAACTAATTGAATTATTCTGTTTACGTATTCGACGTATTGAACGTTTTACAGTCAGGAAACTCAAAAAATGAGAAACTAAAATTTCCGTCGGTTCCTCGGAACCAGATCTATCTAAATGATGATCATGAGCAATTGCGTAAAGATCTTCCTGAAAAAAAAGCGGATATAAAAAGAATTGTTGCCAAGATCGATGTTTATTTGAATTTCTTTGGAAGTTATCCATTTTTTAAACCCCCGGACCCAAGAATAACCTGTTGGATTATTAAAGATAATACATGGTGCGATCTAGTTGGAACATAATAGAAAATGTCTATCAGATAGATAGTTTTCTTCGCATAGATCTTCATTCGTCATGAGGAAGAATGAAAATTTCTTATTTTGGCAGTCCGATCGCTCTCCTGACTCATGGAATAGAATTAACATGGTCAGTACACTATTTCTCTTACACATTTGTTTTCGAGTACTTAGGACTCATGGTGAATGTAGAAAACCCTAATTTACTACAGGGAAAAACTTCCTTTATCGGTTACTAAAAGGCTTTTAACTTCCGATTAGTAAAGGGAATTCCTCGTTGAAATGAGGAACAGAAGCTCGTTCTTCTGGTTTTACTTATGATTCAAGCCATCCAGCTTTATCCATTGACTCACTTGACTTAATCACTCGGACTCTCGAATTTATTTGATCTTATTTCAAAATCAATTCATTTGTTCAAATTCAATTGTATACACATGTTAATAATTTGTATACATTATTATTTGTATATGCATTGAATTCCTTGATCCGCCGCTTCTGATCAAAAAAGAAAGTCGAGATTCTTAGAACGACATGCTGCTTTTTCCATTTTTTTTCAGGATCAGTCGTAGTCTTACCAATTTTACCGATGGTATAGACGAATTGAATAGTTCATCCGAACATGTAAAAGACCATAGTCGCACTTAAAAGCCGAGTACTCTACCATTGAGTTAGCAACCCTTATTTGTATAGATACAGTCGAAGTAGAGCAGTTACTTGATTCAATCGATCAGAAATATAACCTTTACAATAAATCATGAAGGATATTAATAATCGAACTTTACCATTTCTTTCTTAATCAAATCAAGTGATCTTTCCGGATCAGATTATTTCTGATCCGTTGAACGAATTCACCATAAAAAAAAGAAATAGCGGATTTATTATATCCAAAAAATATGCTATTGTCAATCCCGAAATGTTGGGAAGGATTGTTGGATTGACATTATATTGAAAAATGATTAGAAATAGAAAGAAAAGATCGTTAGAAATGGCAGTAAAGTAAAAAAAAAAGTACAAATTTCTTTTCTTTTTTTATTGAATGAATAAAAAACGATAACAATTGTTTATCATTTTTTGTTTCATTCATTCAGTTCGTTCTCGCAATTCTAATAATCTTTTTGATTTCTTCTTCTTCTTCTCTTGAAGAACCGCTTAACAAAAATCCTTATGTGCTTCCCTATAAAAGATCGCAGAGGAATAAAATAAATGAAATGAAGATATAATAAAACAAATAGAAATGGATAATAATAAGACAACCATGATACAAAATTTATATAATAACTAAATTTTATATGATCTAAAGCTAAACGTAGACGCATTATTTAGAATACCCCCTTCTTAATAAATAAAAAATTGAAAACGCGTTTAAAACGATAAATTTTTGCAGAAAAATACCATGACAGAATTTCTGTAAATTGAGTTACTAATTTGATAAATTATACAATAGCACTATAAAAAAAACTCGTTTGATTCTTATTGATTGAACCCAATTCCTGAAGAGCTCTTCCCTTCGAGGCTTAACGTCAAATTCGATAGGTAGCTCATTGATTTAATTTCCATTAACCCTAGATTCTGCTCCTAGCTGAAAAAAAAAAAGTTGATACCAAGCTCCTATATCTTTTTTAATAAAAGAGTATCTTCGAGTCAAAATGGCGGATGTCATAATCCACAGAACTAATCATGTCGTTTAAGTAACACGTTACTTTTTACCACATCGTTTTAAGACAAATTTTTATCATACAGATAGATCTCTTATCCGATCCTAAAATAGATATGTAATTATGAATAGTCATTCACTCAATTTCTAGAATACATTTTTGAAAATTAATTGGTTTAGTTGGCTAGGTATTCAATGCTTCTTTAGCTGCGTACATTACTTCGACAGTAATGGTTTCAATCCCCTTTTGTCGTGCAAATTTTTCAGTATTTCTTTCCACCTTTTCTCTGGCAAAACGAGGAATTTTACTTAATTCTATTCGACTTTCAGGATTCCAAATTAGGCCTATATCCGTAGATATAGATTTGGATATTATTTCTTTAGTATCATGACCACCAAAAATATCTAGAAGATGGTCCTCCATACCCAGAGCAAATGAGTTATAAATTAAATCAGCTATTTGATTAGTACCTTCGTAACCTAAAAAAGGTCGGTATCCCAAAGGAAAGTTTTGTATATGAACTGGTGCAGAAATAACTCCACACGGAATATCAAGACGTTTACCAATATGACGTTCCATTTGAGTACCAAATATTGCAGATGGTTCCATGTGAGCGATCATATCTCCTACCTCAGCATGATCATCTGTGATCAGTATTTCATCGCAGAAACCTTGAATTTGCTCTTTGAACCATTCCGCATCGTGTTTGCAATAAGTACCTGCACAACTGACACGAATCCCCATTTCTCGAACAAGTATCTTAGTGATTGAAGCAGCATGAGTTGTATCACCAAAAACAACTGTTTCTTTACCCGTCAAATTCTGACAATCAATAGATCTTGAAAACCAAGCAGCTTGGGAAACAAATCGAGTTTGTCCGTCGATATAAGGTTCATAATCCACTCTTTTATTCGATGAACTAAGAGTCAACGTATTCACATTTTTTTGAATCTGGCGGATCCACTCCGCCATATCTACAGCTCCCATGGGAGCTATAGATATGTAAGGCATCCCATATTCTTTATTTAAATATACCGCTGTCATTAAGCCCACTTCACGATAAGGAATTAAATTGAACCAAGCTTTTGGTAAATTTTTAAGATCTTCTACAGATCCTCCTTCAGGAATTATTTGATTAATTTCAATATCCAGATCTCGTAATAAACGTCTTAATTCACGACAATCGTGTTGATTATGAAAACCCAATGTAAAAATTCCAATTATATTGACAGAAGGCGCATCAGTTAGAAATTGATCCCATTTTTCTTGTCTATGACATCTATCTAAATAATATCGAACCACCTGTTCTAAAGTTCTATCCGCTGCTTGAATTTCATTTACTTGATAATGATCAACATCTGCAAAAATGACGTCGGAATCAGAAATTATGGATGCTCTATTCACAAAGTTCTGTAAATCTTCTTGCAAAATACTAGAGGTACATGTAGGTGTCAATATAATAAGATCAGGGTGTTCCTCTTTATCTTTCCGGAGAATATTATCTACAACTCTTTCTTGAGATCCACGTGCTAGTACGTGACGATCTACTATGCTAGCAGTTGCGGCAGTAAAATCTCTTTCACGTTCTAACATAGAACGCATTACATTAAAATAATCATCTCCTAGAGGAGCGTGCATAATGGCATGCACATTTTTGAAAGAACTAGCTACTCGTAGGGTTCCAATATGAGCAGGACCAGCATACATCCAATAGGCTAATTTCATCTCTATCTCAATTTAATCTGTATTCCAATCCTACACCGCAAAAATATCCCTTTCTCTATTTAGAATCTTATCGAAATCATATTTCCCTTCTATAAGTCTTTTTTTTTCAATTCAATAATACTGTTCCACCTGGGACGGAAGGATTCGAACCTTCGAAATAACAGGACCAAAACCTGCTGCCTTACCGCTTGGCCACGCCCCATTATTGTTTTATAATAATCCATTAAGATAAATTGATGCAATGTTTCATTTGAATCTGAATTACATTATTATAATTCGATTCGCTATGCAATTATGCATAACCGGAGGGGCATAGATTCTTGAGTTAATCAGTATAGGGGAACCTAAAAAGAAACAAGAATATACATTCATTGGTCATTCCCTATCAGAATAGGTAAAATATTGTATAAATAAATGATCCCTTCCAACTCGAAGACTAAAAGTCTAATTTTGTTCAACAATTCGATGGATTGGACAAATACTTTTAGATCTTTACATTATTCATCGGAGAATCAAAATGTCAGTTATCCTCAACTTCCATATTTGTCTAGACAATGTCGCTTTTCATTTGAATAATCCCTTTTTTGCCAAATTGCCTGAAGCTTATGCAATTTTTGATCCAATTGTTAATGTAATGCCCATTATCCCTCTGTTCTTTTTTTTATTAGCCTTTGCTTGGCAAGCTGCCGTAAGTTTTCGATAACGAAAATCTAAGTTTTTATTGATTTTTGACATATATTTTTTTTCTATCATTTTATTCTGATTAGTTATTACAAATTATTATTAGTTAGTTGTTACAATTTAACTATTTACTAATTGGATCATTTTCATTCACTAAAGTGATGTAACACTCTTTTTCCTTGTTCTGATGTTTATTATTGTGATACATCTAATTCTCGACAGATCAAAATAACTTTAGTCAATATAAACGGCATCACAGTTGCAGTTTAGTTGATTAGCTAGTGATTAGAATATGTTATTAGAAAATAACATATCTTTCAATATTCTATTTAAAGTATTTAAAGAACGAGTAAGGATGATAATTTATCTTATCTATTCCAAATTTTCTTCTATTTTAGACACAGACTGTACTTGTTTCAACAAGTTTAGGATAGTTTAATTAGTATTCGAATTCCTATTTATCCTGTTCAATTCCGAGCAAAGAAGAAAAGAGAAACAGAATAGATTCAATTTTGAATCTGCTTTTGTTTATTTTATTTGCTCAGCCAATGCCAATATATGATACAAAAATTGATGATCTATTCCGTTTTCTAATAAGAATAATTTCGGAGATTACATTATGCTTACTCTTAAGCTGTTCGTTTACACAGTAGTGATATTTTTTGTTTCTCTCTTTATCTTTGGATTCCTATCAAACGATCCAGGACGAAATCCTGGGCGTAAAGAATAGAAAAGAAGATTAGAAAGTAGATTTTCTAAAAACCCCTTATAGGTTTTGAGGAATCATCTCAGACTGAACGGAGAGAGAGGGATTCGAACCCTCGGTACAAAATAGTTTGTACAACGGATTAGCAATCCACCGCTTTAGTCCGCTCAGCCATCTCTCCTAGATGGCGGATCTAAAATGAATATAGCATTTCACTAAATAAAGACCAACATTTGTGAAAATCCAATTTATCTTTTTTTATTCCATTCCAAACAATTTTTCGCTTTCTCTAGCCCGGCCAGTATCTGGCCAGGCCATTATCTTTCCTAGATAAGGAATTAATTGACTAAATTATGAAGAATACAGTGCTCTACCTAATCTGAAAGCTAAAATCATTATTAGAAAAGTAACAGCAATAAAAAGGGCTATCAAAATTTGACCTTGTGATATCATTTCTTATATTTCCTTTTATGTATTCTATTTTTATCTTATATATTTTTTAATTCCAATTATTTCAGATTAGAATCTGGATAAGATGTTCTAGATTGGATTGAAAATGTATAGATCATATTGAAGGGTAAAAAAGAGATTTCAAAGACTAAAAGTGGATCATTTGTATATTTTCTATATCTGTCATAAAGAAACAACTAATTCCAAATTACTTGAATTATTCTAAAGAATGTGTTAATAAAATAATACTATTAGTCATGGTACAATATTGATTAAGGATTTTTCTTGTAAGAGTAAAAACAAAACAATAAGGTAAGGGACGGAAGAAGTGAAAAGAAACTATCTGTTATTGAGTTTTCAGGAATAGGAAAATATGATGATCGAAACTTGCATTAGATTCTTATTAGAATCTAAAAATTCCTTTTTTATTTTCCTTCCCTATTGGACAAAAAATCGATCTGTATGATACAATGAAATTGTGGCGGGTATAGTTTAGTGGTAAAAGTGTGATTCGTTCTATCATTATATTCAACAGAGTTGAAGGATCTTTCAACTCTCGTTTCTATTTTTTTATATAAAAAACTCTATTTACTATATAGGTTCTAAACCTCTCCTATGAATACCCTGGGTCAGGAAAGGAATTGTGCGCATTCTCGTCATTTGAATTTGGAATGATAAAATGACCATATTTTCCATTCAAGATGGCGAAACAGAATGTAGAATTTTTGAAAGGATTAGACCGATCTATCTAATCGGATCAATCAAAGAAAAGATCCATGGATATCAAAATATTCTTTTTCATCGTAACTAAACTAAATGAAATGTTCAACTACGAGAATAACAAAAGTTGGAGTCAAATAGTTAGGTAACAGTGACTTTGGTTTACTTTAGTCACCGTGATTTTGTTTGAGCTCGGTGAAATTTGATTTCCTCTAGGATCGCAATCAGTAGAAATAGGGAACGAAGTAATTAGAAAGATTTTTGAGTCCAATATTAAGAATTTTTCAATCTTATCTTTCTATAGGGATCATCTATCAAGTGAATAGGTATTTTCTATTTTAGGTTCTTCACCTGAAGTTAAGAGTAAAGAACTACAAATACAACTAACATAGATGTTATGGAACAGAGCATAAATAATTTATGTTTATGTATTATGTGAATGTGAAAAAGCGTTTTTTTTTTTTTCAGACCTCCCTTTCTATCTCTTTCTCATGGAGGAGCCGAATGAAATGAAATTTTCATGTTCGGTTCTGAATTAGAGGCGTTAATCAACGTCGACTATAACCCCTAGCCTTCCAAGCTAACGATGCGGGTTCGATTCCCGCTACCCGCTCATTCATCTTTCTTATTCTTATTTCATTTTTCATGTCCATGTTACCTACCTATTCTTTCTCTTTCGTTCCCGAATCTCGTTGTGAATAGAGAAAAAATCATACTTTTTTATTCCCAATCGAGAAAGTATTTCAAGGAATCATGAAAATAAAGCGTCCATCGTCTAATGGATAGGACAGAGGTCTTCTAAACCTTAGGTATAGGTTCAAATCCTATTGGACGTAATAATTCGTCGTTATGCTTTGTTAAATGTCGCAAAATGATTATTTAGCTCTTTTATACTATTTCGAGCATAATAAAAAGTTGGAGATTTTCTTGAATAGCTTCTTTTAAGAGATCTTCCGCTTGTTGCGTGAATGCCCCAGTAGAACGTATAATTTCTCCAAACTGGGGTTTCTTTTTTACTAAAGACTCGCGCAAGTTAGAAATAAATTTTTTAACTTGTACGATCTCTAATACATCTAGATATCCATTTGTTCCGGTATAAATCATAGCTATTTGTTCTTCCACTGTCAAAGGATCTGATTGAGATTGCTTGAGCAACTCGCGTAATCGTTGACCTCTTGCCAATTGATCTTGCGTAGTTTTATCAAGATCAGAAGCGAATTGTGCAAAAGATTCTAACTCTGCAAGTTGAGCTAATTCTAATTTTAATTTCCCAGCTACTTGTTTCATAGCTTTCATCTGAGCTGCGGATCCTACTCTAGATACGGAAAGACCCACATTAATGGCAGGTTGAATTCCTGCATTGAATAGATCAGCTGACAAGAAGATTTGTCCGTCGGTAATGGAAATGACGTTAGTGGGAATATAAGCTGAGACATCTCCAGCTTGAGTTTCAACTATTGGTAAAGCAGTCAAACTACCTCCACCTAACTGCGAATTTAATTTAGCTGCTCTTTCTAATAAGCGAGAATGTAAATAGAAAACATCTCCTGGATAAGCTTCCCGGCCAGGTGGCCTTCTTAATAGAAGAGACATTTGTCGATAAGCTTGTGCTTGTTTGGAAAGATCATCATAAATGATTAATGTATGTTGTTCTTTATACATAAAGTATTCGGCTAAAGCTGCTCCTGTATAAGGAGCAAGATATTGTAATGTAGCAGGAGAATCTGCAGTTTCCGCTACCACAATGGTATAATCCATTGCGCCACGTTCTTGGAACGTATTAACTACCTGAGCTACCGAAGAAGCTTTTTGACCAATAGCGACATAAACACATATTACATTCTGATTTTTTTGATTTAGAATTGTATCTGTAGCTACTGCCGTCTTACCGGTCTGTCTGTCCCCAATAATCAATTCTCGCTGACCGCGTCCTATAGGGATCATAGAATCAATAGCAATAAGACCCGTTTGAAGAGGTTCATATACAGAACGTCTTGAAATAATACCTGGAGCGGGAGATTCGATCAATCGAGATTGAGAAGATGAGATCTTCCCCTTACCATCAATAGGTCGAGCTAGCGCATTTACAACTCGACCTAAATAAGCATCACTTACTGGTATCTGAGCAATTTTCCCCGTTGCTCTCACGGAACTACCCTCTTGTATCATCAAACCATCACCCATTAATACAGCTCCAACATTATCTGATTCTAGATTTAGGGCAATACCTACTGTACCATCTACAAATTCTACTAATTCCCCTGCCATTACTTTATCAAGACCATGAATACGAGCAATGCCATCTCCTACTTGAAGTACAGTGCCAATATTAACAACCTTGACTTCGTTATTATATTGTTCAATCTGTTTACGTATCATACTACTGATTTCATCGGGTCGAATAGTTACCATTAACACTAGTTAATTCTCTTTTGAAAAATAAGACCTAGATTATACGAATAGAATTTCATTGAAAACAAAAAAAATAAATATATATGAATTATTATATATATAATATAATTTATATATTATATATGAATTAATAGATCTATATGATCTATATTATTTATAGATCTATATATATAGAATATGTATATATACATTATTATTAATTAATCAGTTATGTTTTTCATGGCTAGGAGCAAGTCGATATTATGTTCGATCGTACGTAAATGTAACTCGCTATTCAGACGATTATTCAGAGTTCCTAGAGCTCTTTGGACAGCTTGGCGAGAAATTTGTTGTCGAACCTTTTCAATTACTCTTTGTTGTTCCAAGTGAACGGTTTCATTCTTTGAATTTTCTAACTGTTTCAAATTAACAGAAGCAACATTGATAAGCTTTTCTTTTTCTTGTTCTATTTCAGAGTATCCATTTTCCCGAATTTCACGCGCTCGCATTTCTACTTCGCGTAAGCGAGCCCGGGCTTGCTCAAGCTGATTAGCAGCTCCTTTACATAATTCTTCAGAACTCTGAATAGTACTCACTATTTTCTGTTTACGGTTATCTAATAAATTACTTAATGAAAGTAGATTATCTATTCATAAGTTGAACGAATAATCTCTTCCCAAACCGAACACGAATCTTTCGATTCATTCGGCTTTCCCGCTCGGTTTTTTACCAAGCCTACCCTTTTCGTTCATATTATGTAAATAAAAAAAAAAGATCAATCTATCAAAGACCGAAATCTACGAAGGGCTCTTTTGCCAAAAGGGGTTTTTTATTATCAACTGAGTTGTTGTTTTTTCTTTTCGTATTTTTTCTTGAATAAATTCGCTTTTGTGTAGGTCGTCGGTTCCGCATTTAAACCCCAAAAATTGGATTGGATGGGAGATTAGGACTATTTTTCAGTAGATAGATTGAATAATTCCATTGATATGAATGTTATATATCGAATTAACCTCCAACTATGCCTTTGAACCCATCTCATATTAGCACAGCGGTTGAAAGAGTACCAGTTTTGCTTGGACTTCAAGCAGTTTAGCTTTAACCATTCTAAAGATTTTCCCATATTGGTTGGGATTGGTCAAAAATTTCCCAATCAATTACGAAATGCTATAGTTCTTCCATATTGATTTTTTTTTAGAAGTAATTCGTTGAGATCATGCACTTTTCTATCTACAAAATGCAGTTGGTTGGATCCAGCTAGATTATTCAAATATACAACTCGCACACACTCCCTTTCCGAAATAGGTCAGTACACCAAGCACCACACTGAGATTTATTATATTTGTTTCTAAAATATTGGTATTTAACCTGAAACCCTCAGCGGAGGATAAAAAAATTAGGGAAATGAAAGAATCAGTTACATTTTTCATACGCTCTCCCCTCATAGATAAGGATACTTTCACAAAGTTTTTTCTCCAACTCGATTCATTCTGGATAAACAGATTTCGAGTACTTAGTAAGTCCCAGGTCCCGCATAACGATAAATAAGGATAGAATAAAAAAAAACTTTGCTCAACCTATCTACTTCTCCGAGTGTCGCAAGTCTTTCTGACCAAAACAAGTGACGTATAAGTCCAGATCAGCCCCTCCCCTATTGGCTGAACAAGAAAATTGATAAAGGGGGGGGTCCTTAAAATCCCAAAGGATACGGATTTTAGTCTCCGAGATTAAACAAATGGATTAGCAAATAAAAGTGCTAGAGCTACAACTAATCCATAAATAGTTAAAGCTTCCATAAAAGCTAAACTTAGCAGTAAGGTACCTCGTATTTTACCCTCCGCCTCCGGTTGTCTCGCAATACCTTCAACAGCTTGTCCCGCAGCAGTGCCTTGACCAATGCCAGGTCCAATAGAAGCAAGGCCTACGGATAATCCAGCAGCAATAACGGAAGCAGCAGAAATCAAAGGATTCATGGTAATCTCCTCTTAGATTAATAAATGGTGGATAATATTATAGTTTTATCTATTGATTTGATTGTTCACGTTCAACTAGAGAACAATTTCTTTTCTTTGAAAACAACTCAATTTTGATTCGACAAAATGGTATTAAAAAATTCTATAATACAAAAAAGATAAATCCTCTACCCTTATATTATATTCTTTTTTAGATGAAATATCCTATCTCTAAAGAATTAGAGATAGAATATATAAACAAACTATGTACATAAAACGTATGTATCCCTTCGAGTCATTGCTCGAAACCGGGATACACACATAGTTTACTAAACTAATTCCCATTAGTAAACCTATTTATTAATGTAGATGTAGATATGAATCTACAAATATGATCTATTTTAATCTATTGATTTTATCGACGGGTAAGGTGATCCTTAATCTTTCGACTAAGATCTTAGAGATTCAGTATTTTCATTTATGACTATAATTAAGGGAGAATCAAAATGGAAAGAACATTTAACGTTTTATAAATGAGCAAATGATTATTATTCAATTTGAATTAAAAGACTAAGTCCAATTAATTAAATTAATGATGACCCTCCATGGATTCTCCTATATAAGCTGCGGCTAGAGTTGCAAAGATTAGAGCTTGAATGCCACTTGTAAATAATCCTAGGAGCATTACAGGTATAGGTACCACTAAAGGTACTAAGGAAACAAGAACGGCAACTACCAATTCGTCAGCTAATATATTTCCAAAAAGTCGAAAACTAAGTGATAGAGGTTTCGTAAAATCTTCTAATATGTTAATCGGTAAAAGTATTGGGGTTGGTTGAATATATTTACCAAAATAGCCTAAACCCCTCTTTGTAAGACCTGCATAAAAATAAGCTACTGATGTGAGCAAAGCTAGAGCTACTGTAGTATTAATATCATTTGTAGGCGCGGCTAATTCCCCATGAGGTAATTGAAAAATTCCCCAGGGGAAAAGAGCACCTGCCCAATTAGAAACAAAGATAAATAGAAACATGGTTCCTATAAAAGAAACCCAAGGACCATATTCTTCTTCGCCAATCTGAGTTCTAGCCAAGTCCCGAACAAATTCGAGAACATATTCCACAAAATTTTGAGCTCCGTTTGGAACAATTTGTGGGTCTTGAACAGCTAGAGTAGCTGAACTTAATAATATAGCAATTACAATCCAGGAAGTTATAAGTACCTGTGCATGAACTTGGAACCCCCCTATTTGCCAATAAAAATGCTGACCTACTTCCACACCGGATATCTCATAGAAAAAATTCAGCGTGTTAATAGGAAATTGTACAATATTCATATTACCCTTTCTATTTCTATATAAAGATTAATTAAAAAAAAAAAAAAAMTGATTTTGGTTCAATGACCGATTCCTCAATTATTTCACTATCATCAGTCAGGCTACGAAAGAAAATAATGAAATGATTATTTCATTGATTAAGAAGATTTCTGTATTTCTAGACAAATATATCTTAATCCATTCTCTAAGATTTGGGAATAGTAGCCAACTTAGTTTTAGCTTCTCTTTTTTTTTGTCTATTCACTTTTTATAAAATTACAATGCTCTACCCGTGCGAATTGCTAAAATTAATTTATTTAGGATCAGTCGGATTGGTCCTCTACCATCATCATTGGCTGGGATTGGGATATCCACGAGATCCGGGTCACAATCTGTATCAACTAAGCAAATTGTGGGAATACCCAAAGTTCTACATTCCCGAATAGCAGTATATTCTCCTTTTTGATCGAGAATTATTACAATATCGGGCAATTTTTTCATGTATCTAATACCTCCCAGATCTTCCTGTAATTTGTTCAATTCTCTCCTGAGTATTGCTGCTTCTTTCTTCGTAAATTGATCAAATCCTCCCGTCTTTTTTTTTTTCATTAAATTTTTGAATTTTTCAAGTCTTGCTTCTGTAGTAAACCAATTAGTTAACATACCCGCGAACCATTTTTTATTTACATAATGACATCGACCTGCTAAAGCAGCTAATTTAGCTGCATCAGCTGTTTGATGTTTTGTACCAACTATCATAAATTGTTTTCCTCTTTTTGCTCCATCAAACACAAAATCACAGGCTTCTGATAAAAAACGAGCGGTATAAGTCAAATTTATAATATGACTATTTTTACGTTCTTTAAAAATGTAAGGTGCCATTTTAGGATTCCATTTTTTTGTCTCATGACCAAAATGAACTCCTACTTTTACCATCTCTTTCAAATTGATGTTCCAATTTTTTTTCGTCATTTTCTTCTTTTACTTTTTAATATGAACTGGATGTAATATCTACATTCCAATGGAATGGGTTAGATTGCTTGCCGTAGCATACTTGGTACAAGTATTCATTTGATTTTTTATTTCTTATTTCTTTTTATACAATTAAAGCAAAAGCAAATTGTTAGATTTCTTTCTTTACTCGTTTTGATTTTTTCTTTATTTTGACTAGTTTTTTTAGAACTTTTTTTTTTTGTTTTTGCAATAAAAATTTCAAGAAAAAATCTTTCACTTTTATTCTAAATATACTTTTATTACTCATTTTCGGATCTATTTTACTCCGTTTTTTCAAAGGGTTGAATCCAGTACCAACAGGTATCATTCTCCCGAGAATAACATTTTCCTTCAAGCCCTTCAACCAATCAATGCGACCTTGAAGAGCAGATTTCGCTAAGACCCGAGCAGTTTCCTGAAAACTCGCTTCCGATAGAAAACTTTGAGTATTCAGAGATGCCTTTGTCATTCCCAATAAAATGGTTCGATAGTTTATTCTTTTTTCGAGAGCACGATCCATTCTTTGTGCTTGTGATAATCCAATGAGTTCTCCGGGTAAAAAAAGACTATTTAGTCCATTTTCAAAATTTTTATTTTCGGACTTTTCGACATCTACAACTAAAACTTTCGATGTAATTTGGCGCACAATAATTTCTATATGCTTATCAGAAATTTGTACCCCCTGGGATCGATAAATCTTTTGAATTTCATTGACCAACTGATTCTGACTATCCTCCATAGTTATTCTAACACTGGTGAATGACCCCCAAAAGTTTCCAAAAAATCTTGCCAGGTGTCTGTTCAATTCTTTAAATTTTTTTTTTCGATTTTTCGATATTAAAGTATTCGAGCGGGCTTCTGATAATTGTTCAACTTTAGGAAGACCTTGAATTATATCATCGGATTTTAATCTTTCGTATGACATGGTCATTAATGTATCTCCTTCGTAAAGAATTTTCCCATAATAACTATTATGAGTTGCTCCTCGAGTACCCAAATAGGGTTTAGCTAATCTAATGATAAAAGATTCCTCACGAACAACTACAATTTGACCAGATCCTTGGAGTTGTTTATCTTCGAATATCCATATACTTTTGCAAAAAAATTGTCCAAGGCTGACTACTGGAAATGTTTTTTCAAAAAAATTGGATAGGGAAAAGTACAAATTAAAATTGAAAAGAATATTTCTGCATGAATCAAATTGATAAATTTCCCTCTTTTCGTCCATAAAATAGCATTTAGCTACTTGAAAAGTATTCGAGTCATTGTTAGAAATTGAACGTTCATTTAGTAATACTTTTTTATAAGTCATCAAACGACAGTATGGAAAACGACTAGCAATACTATGTAAATAACCCAGGAGACCTGACAATGCAATTTTTTTATTTGCATCCGACTTTTTTACTGTATTTAAGCTTTTTAAATCATTAAACAAAACGATTTGCAAAAAATCAGAAGTAGACAGAATAATAAAAGATTTCTCTTTTTTATTCTCATTAGGTACTGAACGAATAGTTCCCTTACTAAGTAATTTACTTTGATCATTCGAAACAAAAGAATTAGTGTGATCTAATTTGTTATGAAACAAAAATGGAGAACTTGCCATATTAAAAAAAGGGTATTTCAGCAAGCTAATTTGAATCATATTGATAATGATCTTATTTGTTCTTACTGAAATGAGAGAAGCATAAGCCTTTTTTCTTTTGAATCTGGGCCTTTCGTCTAATTGATTTTCAAGAAAATTCCTTTCTTTTTCAATCGAATAACCCCCGAGAATATTCCCATATTTTATCATTTTTGAACGAGGGTCATTCAAAAAAGCAAAAATGTTGTTATTTTCATTTTTATAGAAAATATGTTCATTTTTATAGAAAATAGATTCTATAGGCATTCTAAGAATTAAATGAGGATAAGGGATTCTTCGCTTTCCCAATTGTTTATCACACCATAATGGTCCGATGAGTTCATTTTTTACCCTCATATTGTTGGTATTTTCAAAAAGAATGGTGCAATCGATAGAGTCTTGATGCTCGTTAGCTATGGTTCGATCAGTTTCGAGATAATTGAAGATTTTTTTCCCTCTTTCAAAACAGTTTGAGTCAACTGATTCGTGTTTCACCTGATCCACTGAATAATTCGAAAGTGATTTATGCTTGTAAAGAAGAAGTTCTGTAATATCCACTTGATCTTGATCTTTATGAAAAGCAGATTCATATATCCCTCCCGATAATACCCATAAATGAGTTGTCTTTTCTATTAAATTAGACGGCATAGGGATATTCCAGTGCATTTCTCCTGTCAGGCCAGAATATATAGATTTCTTTACTTTCTCTTTAAAAGGGGGTTTTTTTGCACGAATCTCAGCAATTATTTGTTCCGATTCCACGAGTTGATTATTCTGAATGAATAGCAAGCTTTCTGGCGGAATCGTTAAGTTTTGTACTTCATATTGGTTATCGATAGTCACGTCTAAACTATTATGACATATATAAGCAGGGTGCCCATGACGGGTGCGGGTAGGAAAAACGAAATTTTCGTTGAATTCCATTTTCCCGGTGAACGGGGCTCGTATATGTTCTGCAATGTCACCCGTAAATACCCCACCAGTATGAAAAGTCCTTAATGTTAGTTGAGTTCCCGGCTCTCCAATTGATTGACCTGCAATAATGCCAACTGCTTCTCCTAATTCGATTAAGTTACTATGAGTAGTATTCCGACCATAACATAATTGACAAATACAAGATATACTTTTGCAAGTAAAAGGGGTTCGTATATATATTGGTTGTATTTGGAAATAATAGAATTGATTGGCAAGTTTAATCCCAATATCTTCATTGCGTGTGGCAATACATCTTCCCTTTATATATACATCATCTGCTAATACGCGCCCAATGAGTGTTTGTAGAACAAATTGATTTTTTATTGTTTCTTGATCTTGAATAAGATTTACAAAAAGACCTTGGATAGTACCACAATCTACTTTACGTACAACGAGGTGTTGTACTACTTCAACAAGTCTACGTGTGAGATATCCAGCATCTGCTGTTCGTATAGAAGTATCTACAACTCCTTTACGAGCACCGTAACAGGAAATAATATATTCTGTTAAGGAAAGTCCTTCCCGTAAATTTCCTTGAATGGGTAGATCGACAATTTTTCCTTGAGGATCTGACATTAATCCTCTCATACCTACTAATTGGTGAACTTGAGATATACTTCCTCTAGCTCCTGAAAAGGACATCATATGTACTGGATTAAGAGGATCAGTCATCTTAAAATTCGGATTCATTTCTCGTTTCAAATATTCACTGGTAGCATGCCATATCTCAATCAATTGACGTAATTTTTCCACTGCATGTACATTTCCATAATCATGATGTCTTTCCGAAGCAAACCCTTGTTGTTGCACATCTTGGATAAGCCATAGTTTAGCTGGTGTTGTTAAAAGATCATCAATTCCTAATGAAATAGCTGCATCGGTAGCTTGCTGGAAACCTAAAATCTTCAGTTGATCTAATACATGTGATGTATATGTCATTCCAAATTGATTTACGAATCTTTTAATAAGGTGCTTCATAACAAATTTATCCATCCCTTTATTAAAAAAGGGCACTTCAAAAGGAAAGGGTACTTTGAATTTAGGTTGTATCATAAGAATAAAGTATTTTGAATTTAGGTTGTATCATAAGAATAAAATATCTCCATTTTGGATAAAATCTCCCCATTTTGGGTTGGGGAGTAGGAATCGGCAATGGGTTTAAGCTCCAAAGCTCCCTTAATCTTTATCTCTGCATGAATGAAAGGATCATAAGATTAATAACATTAAATTCTGAATAGTGACAGTTCTTGTCGGATATCATAAGTCCACAAGCCTTTTATAGCTTCTTCTATTTCTCGATTAAAACGAATACGACCAACGGTCGTTCGAATGTATTTATTAAGTATTCCCCCCACTCTACATTTTCTTATTCGAAAATGATCGTAGATTTCGTAGAAGGTACCGAAAGATTCATATTGAACTTCGATAGGAAGTTCTCGATTTACTGAATTAATAATAGAGGTATCTATATCTCTCCTCCATCGGAGCCATAAAGGACTGTCTAAATCAATTTGTTTTTGTTCATAAGCTTTAAGCGCATCATCATAGCTATAAAACGAAGGTGAGACGATCTTCTTTTTTGAATTATTCGGGTGGTATCTATTTTCATAAATGCCGTGGTTTTTTTGAATAGTGGATCTATAAAGTCCTAGAAGCATATCTTGAGTCGGTACACAAATAGGGTCTCCTATAGTTGGAGAGATAAGATTGAGATGAGAAAACATAAGTAAACGAGCTTCTACTTGAGCTTCCATAGATAAAGGTATGTGGACAGCCATCTGATCTCCGTCAAAGTCTGCATTAAATCCTGCACAAACCAATGGGTGTAACCGAATGGCACGTTCTTTTATTAAAATGGGTAGAAATGCTTGTATTCCTAATCTGTGTAAGGTGGGTGCTCGATTTAACAATATGGGATGTCTTTGGATAGTCTGTTTAAGTACGTTCCATATAATAGGTTTCCTATCTCGAATTAAAAATTTAGCAGTTCTTAGATTGGGAGCAATCTGTCGTTCAACTAGATCACGAATTAAAAATGCTTGAAAAAGCTCTATTGCGATTTCTCGGGGTAATCCACATTGATACAATGAGAGATGGGGACCTACCACAATAACAGAACGACCTGAATAATCGACCCGTTTTCCCAGTAAATTTTCACGAAATCTTCCTTCTTTCCCTTGGAGGAAATCTGAGAACGATTTATAAGGTCTATCCTTATTATCTTTCACCGATTGCGCGCCTATACTGTTATCAAGAAGTGCATCTACAGCTTTTTGGACTAATTTCTTTTGATCAAACAATAAATTTGGTATTAAAAATGCACGAGTCCATTCTATGGATTCTAAAAGATTATTATTTCGACGGATCACTTTTAGATAAAGTTCATTGAGATCCGAAGTAATCACTCCACCTTCATTTAATTTATACATTGGCCTCAGGTCGGGAGGAAGAACTGGTAATAGGCATAAAACCATCCATTGTGGTTCTACATTTGTTTGAATAAAATATTGAGCAAATTTCATCCGTCTAACCAGGCGATCCTTTCTTCTTTGAAGTGAGAGAAGTTTTTTCTTGGTACTATCATATAGTTTTCTCAAAGGAGAATCTTTTTTCAAAAATTGGATTGGTGACTCCCCCGACAAAAATAATATAGATATTTTCGTATCTATTTCCTTCCATTCTCTATATGAATGATCTATAATCATTTGCAGATTTAGACCGGCTAATTGTTCTTTGATAGCTTTTCCTCCAGTGGCAATTTCTCGCTCTTGAAATAGCGCAAAATCCCAAGAGAGATAAGAAGCAATTTCCTTTGCCCAAGATTTAGACTCATATTCACGAAGTTTTCCATGAAATCGCAATAAAGTTGGCTTGTTAACTGTGGGCCTAGTAATAAAAACATTTGGATAGGTTTTTACAATCTTTTTTTCCCCCCCTCAGAATCGGACATGAAAGTTTCTTCTCATCCGGCTCAAGTAACTATACCCAAATGGAAAGTGATTATGTATCACTATGCACAAAATGTTTTTTGCTCTCTGATACAGACAATGTTTCCCGACGGTTTTCATCCCCAAGCGATAAAACTAAATAGTTACTCTTTGCTCAAGTGCCAAGTGAATTCGATTATTGGTTTACAATTCGTATTATTGACATAAATATGTCATGTAATTAATGAGCAGTCTTCTCCCTTTTGAACGATACATTTCTTTGTGAAAGACCTTTAATTTATTGTGAAATTCATATGGGATTTACTTGTCTCTATCTCTTTATTAATTGATCCTGTAGGTTTCTGTTTTACTTCGATGGTTACAATACTATTTGAAGCATATGTGCGATGAATAGACTCCTATAACCATATTTTTTCTTTGGTCTAGAATAAAAAGAAAAATGAAACAGATTCTTTATTCCATTTTCTTTCTGTTTCTAATAAAAGAAGTATTTTTACGAAGTCCAATTAGCAATTGAAATTAATATACAAGATATTAACCCTAGATTCATTCCTCTTTATCAACATGGTTCTAATTCTGAGCTTCATGCCCCTCTTGCCGAGGGACGTGTCAGAGCTAAGGACATCCCAATTAGATTGAATAGGATGACAGTTCCTATGGATCTGTATAATCGGAGCTTGTGATCAAGTCACACATCGCAGTATACTAGGTCGTCTAATTCTTTACGAGTTTTATCTAATAGATTCGCGATATAACTGGGACGTCGTTTGAAATACCAAATATGAACAACTGGACATGCCAGTTTAATGTATCCCATTCGATATCTTCGAATTCGAGGATCAATAACAAGTTCAACTCCACATTGAGTACAAAAATTGGAGTTGTAGTTTTCCTTCTCATTTTCTATCATTGGAGGTTTTACACAAGCACAAACTCCCCTTTTCTTAGGTCCAAATATCCTTTCACAAAGTAATCCATCTCTTATTGGTTCATAAGTTCTATAATCTAAAATCTGTTCTGCAGTCACTTGTCCGACTCTTTCTCCATTAGGTAATATTCTTTCAGACCAAGCGAGAATCTGCTCGGGAGAAACTAATCCAATTTGAAGTTGTTCGTGTTTATTCTGGTCATTCATAAAAAATAAATTTTGATTCATTTTGATCAAACTTCCTTCTTATCTATCTGAAAGTCTATCTCAGATAGAATAGTATGATTCAATTCTAGAGCTAAAGATCGTAGTTCTCGACTGAGCAATCGGAAAGATTCTGTAAAAGTGGTAGGTTTAGGCATTGGTTCTCCGTTGAAAATGGCACCAAATATTTTTTCACGAGTGTCCATATGATCAGATTTTAAAGTAAGTATCTCGTGTAAAATATAAGCAACACCAAAACCTTCTAGAGCCCAAACTTCCATTTCTCCTACTCGTTGTCCTCCTCTGGAGGATTTTCCTTTTAGAGGTTGTTGTGTAACCAACGCATAAGGTCCACGGGAACGTGCATGAATTTTGTCGTCAACTTGATGACACAATTTCGATATATAAGCTATTCCTATTGTAACAGGTTGTTCAAAAACCTTTCCTGTTCTTCCATCAATTAATCTATGTTTTCCAGGATTATCCGTTTCAAATACCCATGGATTAGCTGTTTGCTCGCTAGCTTTATAAAGCTCAGAAAACACTAGTTTTCTAGAAGCTTCTCGTTCGTACCTTTCGTCAAAAGGTGGAAGTCTATAATGTTTGTTCATTAGTTTTCCTGCTAAACCAAGTAAACATTCAAAGATCTGTCCTACATTCATTCGTGAAGGTACCCCTAATGGATTTAATACCATGTCCACTGGTGTTCCATTTTGTAAATAAGGCATATCTTGCCTGGGCAAAATTCTTGAAATAATACCTTTATTACCATGCCTTCCCGCTACTTTATCACCCACTTGTATTTTACGTTTTTGTAAAATATATACATCAACTCTTTCTACAATATCGCCGAGATAATCGTCTTCCTCCTCCTCGAACTCCTGAAAGCATCTCACATCGATAACTCGACCTTTTACACCTTTAGGGACTCTAAAACAATTTTCTTTTCCAGTAGGTGCCTTAATATCAAATAAAGCTTGTAATAATTTTCCTTCTGGAGTATTTATTAGTGAATCTTCTTCTGCTTCCAGTATTAATTTACCTACTAATATATCACCTGTTTCTACCCAAGATCCTATCATTACAATGCCGTTTTCGTCCAGATGACGGAGTAAGTAAGCATTTAAATGAGGTATTTCTCTAGTTATTACTTCAGGGCCCTGGTCCGTAAAATAAACTCCAATTTTGTATCTTACGATCTGAAAAGAAGTAAAAATGTCTTCATATACCAGACGTTCACTAATAAGTATTGCATCTTCAAAATTGTACCCTTCCCATGGCATATAGGCCACTAAAATGTTTTTTCCCAAAGAAAGTTCTCCCCCTGCTGTAGCTGCGCTGTCTGCTATAATTTGTCCCCTCTTTACATATTCCCCTTGGCGAACTCGGGGTTTTTGATGCATACAAGTATCACTATTAGAACGTTGATATAGAATCAATTCTGTTTCTATATTGTCTCGAGCAACAGATGAAGTTATGATTATATTTTCACCATCAATATACTTTATTTTTCCCCCTTGCTTGGCTATAGCTACACTTCCTGAATCTAGAGCTACTTGACCCTCCAATCCAGTTCCAACAATACACTTTTCAGGTTGAACAAGTGGAAGTGCTTGACGCTGCATATTAGAACCCATTAAAGCACGATTCGCATCATTATGTTCGATAAAAGGAATAAGGCAAACTCCAACGGAAAAATATTGGGAAGGGAAAATACTTCTGAAATGAATTTGGTCCCATGCAAAAAATAAAAATTCTTGTTGAAATCGAGCTGCAACCAATTGTTCCTCTGGAACCCCTTGATTTAATGCCAGAGAATTTCCTATAGCTATCCGATAGTATTCATCTTCTCCCGGTAATAGATAAACCATATGGTCTTTGTTCGATCTCTCAGATAGCCTATAGAATGGACTTTGTAAAGAGCCGTAATGACCAAGCGTTGCATAAATAGATAACGATCCAATAAGCCCAACATTTATTCCTTCGGATGTCGTAATCGGACAAATACGTCCATAATGACTAGGATGAATATCCCGTGTACGAAAAGTAGACGTTCGACTTGTCAATCCTCCAGGGCCCAAAGAGCTCACTTTTCGACTATGAACTATTTCTGCCAACGGATTAGTTTGATCCAAAAATTGTGATAAGGGATGTAACCCAAAAAAATGACGAAAAGTTTCCGTTAATGAAATAAAAGTTTCCAATTTAATAAGAGTTATTCTCTTTTTAGCATTGATTGATACAGGTAATAAAGTTTTTTCAACTGCTTCTCTGAAATCATATAGAGCTAATCGTAATTGCTCTTGTAATAAATCTGCTACAGAACGAATATATCGATTTTGTAAGTGATCTATATCATCAGGTGTACCTGCTCCAAATTGCACTTTTATAAGGTAATCCACAGCAGCCAATATATCGTGCGGTAATAATAAAAATTCGTTCTCGGATATATCAAGACTTAGTTTTTTATTCAGATTTCGTCGACCAATCTTTCCTAATAAACATTTCGTTCGAAAAAATGTTGTTACTTTTTCATATATAGACTCAAAATCCAATTCTCCTTCTTCTTCTCCTTCTTCTTCTCCTTCTTCTTCATTTTCGTCACTTATGTAAAGTTTTTTATAAAGTTTCAAAATAGCTTTCCGCTTCCCGCCATACCAATCGTACTTGTATGTAGAATACTCCTTTGAATATTGGAAAAATGCTTTAACATTCTTATAGTTAAAAATATCTTCGGAATTTAGACCCATAGCTAATAAAAAAAGTAAAACAGATATTTTTTTTTTGTTTATACGAATCCATATCTTTTCTTTTTTTTTATTAAGCTCTAATCTTGATCTTCCTCCCCAATCTGAAATTATTGTGCCAATCCAGATAATGTTTCCCGACGGTTTTCGTTGCCAAGTGTAATAAATACCGGGACTTCTTACTATTTGATTGACCACGACTCTGTAATTTCCATTTATTACAAAAGTTCCTTTAGAATTCATCAAAGGAATATCTCCCAGATATAAAATCTGGTCCTGCATTTCACAAGTTTTCTTAGTTTTCTTAATCAATCTTGCTGGTACATATAATTGACAGTTATATGTAAGAGACATATATACAGCATCTCTCTCTTTAATGAAAGGTTCTGTTAGTTTATATTCAGAACCAAAAAGAAGAATTTTTATCTTTTTATTTGAGCTTTCCATTTTTGAAAAGTTATTGATTTCTTCTATTAAGCCTTGATTGATAAAACGAAAAAATCCTTCAAGTTGTATTTTACCAAATTGGGGAATTGTAAATATTCCTTTATTTTCTTCTAATCGCATTGAATGTTTGCTATCCTATATTTCTATTTCTATAGTAAATTTTATATTTCGATATTGTATTCCCCATTAATCTAGACGAATAAATTCGACAAAAAATTGACATGCTTTGTTCACTATATCAAAAAAAAAGAAGCTATTTTCTTTTATTATTAAAATATGATATATGATGTAAATATTTCTATAGAATTCTCTAGTTATTGACAAACAAAAGTGGAATTAGTATACTAATTGGGTACTCTAAATTAAATTCCTATTCTATTCTATACTAGAGGCAGTAACTTAAATTCCTAACCGATATTAATAGGTTATAGGTTCCACTTCAATAAGATAATTGAAAACCAATCCCTTTTTTTCCTATTGGAAAAGTCTAAATCCCCTATTAGACCTGGGGACTATAAATTGGTTATACGGTATATCCGAGTGATAAACAAGAATACGTGAAATACCTTACATATCATCTTCGATAAATAAAGCAAAATATCTTTTTCCCTTAGGAAAAACTAGATATGGGGATGGCGACATAGCCAAGTGGTAAGGCAGGGGACTGCAAATCCTCGATCCCCAGTTCAAATCTGGGTGTCGCCTTGGTAGTCTAAACAAATAGAAAAGTCTCTATTTCTATCCATGTCTTTTGGAGACAACTTAACTTGTGTAGCTTCAGATGCTATTGCTAATAATAGCAAATAAAATTCAATTTTATCGTTAATGTCTGATCTGATAGGTAGTTTATATTTCTAGTAATTAGTTACAAGAAAAAATTTTGAGAAGCCTCTACTATCGACTCATCCTTTCAGAATAGGAAGGTAGAAGATTCCCACTTTGCACCATTTTGAATAGTTCCATTATCATCAAGAATCAATAATGATATTATTTTTTTTTTTCTCAGTTTTTATCAAAGAGAGGGATTCGTATGGATATAGTCGGTATCGCTTGGGCTGCTCTAATGGTAGTTTTTACTTTTTCTCTTTCACTCGTAGTATGGGGTAGAAGTGGAATTTAATAGAATTTGAATAGTCCTTCTGTTTTTAATCGTTCTGTTCAAAACAAATAAACAATGATTATTACGATGATTAAATCATTACTATCATTAATTATTTATTCATTAATTATTTGATTTATCGTTAAATTATCAACGAGATGATTAATAATATCAAATTGATCATGTTATAGTATAAAATTCATACTTCATATTTATAAAATATGAAGTAGAATTTTCATTTTCTATAGCGAACCATACTATTTTTCACTATACATCTGTTAATTAACTAGACAGATGTTAAAGCATATGGAGCTTTATTGCTCTGTCTTTTCCATATCAATTTTTTTACATCAATTTTTCCAGAGATATGGAAGAAATTATGTCTAGTTCCCACGAGACAAATTATAATTTAGATCTACTTATCCAAAATCTGTCTATAAGTGGTACAAACGACAATTTCTTTTTTCTTTTGTAATTACTATTACTTCTTCTCAAAAAAAAAATATACTAACCGCTATTACTTTTTTATAGTTACGATTTAGACTAATTCTAGATTCTAAGTAATCACTCTAATTCACTTTGAGGCTTCGTTTGTGCGTAAATGACGATTAGAAAAGCAGTGGGCACTGCAATGAATAATAGAATAGCAATAAATGCAAGGTTATTTACTTCCATGATTGATTTTCGCTTCGTTTTCATTTGAAAATAACTCGAGATTTGATCTCATAGAGTATCTCTTTTTTTTTTTTTTTCTCAAGGAAAAAAAGATTGCGGATCGGATCTAATAATTCGGCGAATCCACACACAAAATGTGTATGTGTAAAAAAAGATGTCAAATCTATTCTAGTCTACTCTATTTTCCTTTTTTTTTTCTTGTTTGGGGTAGGAACCGCTCAAACAATTGTTCAATTTATTGAATCGGGACTGACGGGGCTCGAACCCGCAACTTCCGTCTTGACAGGGCGGTACTCTAACCAATTGAACTACAATCCCACTAGGTACAGTTTATTGACTAAACTGTTATAAAAAAACTGTGCCGTGTGCCGGGTCGTATTTTTGAAAACTTTTATCTTTCTTTTATCTTTCATATTATATATCAAAAGTATCTGTTCGTTCCGATTCTTTCTCTATTACAGTATAGGATTAGAGAGTAGGGGATTCAAAAACCAATTACCTTTCTTATCTGATAGATAAATATCTATCTCAATCTATCAAGTTGGTATTGGGCCGAGCTGGATTTGAACCAGCGTAGGCATATTGCCAACGAATTTACAGTCCGTCCCCATTAGCCACTCGGGCATCGACCCAGGAAAAAATGGGAAGTTGATTATAGTACCTAATTAGGTACTATAATGACTTTCCTAGCCTACCTAGTACCCCTAGGGGAAATCGAATCCCCGTTGCCTCCTTGAAAGAGAGATGTCCTGGGCCACTAGACGATAGGGGCTATTGTTATAATATTCAAATCCCTAGGAATTTGTCAATATAAAATAAAAATAAAAGAATCTTTCTTCATATTTCATTATTTAATATTCTTCTTGTGTTGTCAGGATCGACAATAGAACTATATTCAATTAATTTAGTTCTATTATTGACCCCATTATTTGGCATCTATCGAATATGTAATAGACTTCTCCATTGGTAATGAAATGGTCAAAAGCCCTTTTAACTCAGGGGTAGAGTAACGCCATGGTAAGGCGTAAGTCATCGGTTCAAGCCCGATAAAGGGCTCTTGCTTGCAATAAAGCCCAGTTGTTATTTTATTTTTAACATTTATTTGATTAAGACAAAAAAGCTGCAATATACCTCTTTTTGTTATCACGGAATAGAACATGTTAATATAATTGAGGACAACTAACATATATAATTTAGATAGAACTTTTTTTCTTATATCTCGCTACTAATAAAACGAGGAATAGTATAAGATTAGGCTACTTCACTTTCGTATTTTTCATTGAAGAATTACTAATGGAAATTCAATTAGTACGTATTACTTTAAAACTAAATGAAAACTCAATAAAAATGAGAAGTAAGTGAACCTAACCCATTGACTGATTAATAATATAAGTTATTCTTATATTGAAAATTGAGGTAGATTTTGAAAGTGAACCTTCAATCAATTGAAATTATTCGAATACTCTCATATTTGGTTGTTAATTGGATATTCTGTCGAATTGAAAAGCATAATTCGATTATGATGTACCAAACATACATTCTTACTATGTTTGTACAAGACATTTTATCTCGGTCATTCTACCAGTAGAAAATAGATTGGAATTGAGATAAAAAAAAAAGAGAAGAAAAAAATGAAATAGAAACAACTTCGAATTATCATGCATTTACTATATATAAGTAATTCGGTTTCAATAGAAAATCCGTGCCAATAAGGAATCTTCGAAACCCGATTTATTGAAAGGGATGATGGATGAAAAATTGTCCATAAATATTTCAATGTAAAACAGTGTATACCCTTTGATTCTATCAAATAGGGTGTTCGGAAAAGGTTGAAATAGTGAAATAGGAGGATTACTATGACTATAGCTCTTGGAAAGTCTTCCAAAGAGGAACAAACTTTATTTGATATTATGGATGACTGGCTACGCAGAGACCGTTTTGTTTTTGTGGGTTGGTCCGGTTTATTGCTTTTTCCTTGTGCTTATTTTGCACTAGGCGGATGGTTCACGGGCACAACTTTTGTGACTTCGTGGTATACTCACGGATTGGCCAGCTCCTATTTGGAAGGTTGTAATTTTTTAACTGCTGCAGTTTCTACGCCTGCTAATAGTTTGGCACATTCTTTGCTGCTATTATGGGGTCCTGAAGCACAAGGAGATTTTACTCGCTGGTGTCAGTTAGGTGGTCTATGGACTTTCGTTGCTCTTCATGGTGCTTTTGGTCTAATAGGCTTTATGTTACGCCAATTTGAACTTGCTCGATCTGTGCAATTACGACCTTATAATGCAATTGCGTTCTCTGCTCCGATTGCTGTTTTTGTTTCCGTATTCTTGATCTATCCATTAGGTCAATCTGGTTGGTTTTTTGCGCCTAGTTTTGGCGTAGCAGCTATTTTCCGATTTATCCTCTTTTTTCAAGGTTTTCATAATTGGACCTTGAATCCATTTCATATGATGGGAGTTGCGGGAGTATTGGGTGCTGCTCTTCTATGTGCTATTCACGGTGCTACCGTAGAAAATACTTTATTTGAAGACGGTGATGGTGCAAATACATTCCGTGCTTTTAACCCAACTCAAGCCGAAGAGACTTATTCTATGGTAACTGCGAACCGTTTCTGGTCCCAAATTTTTGGGGTTGCTTTTTCCAATAAACGTTGGTTACATTTCTTCATGTTATTTGTGCCGGTGACCGGTTTATGGATGAGTGCCATTGGAGTAGTTGGCCTAGCTCTAAACTTACGTGCTTATGATTTTGTTTCCCAGGAGATTCGTGCAGCAGAAGATCCTGAATTTGAGACTTTTTATACAAAAAATATTCTTTTGAACGAAGGTATTCGTGCTTGGATGGCGGCTCAGGATCAGCCTCATGAAAATCTTATATTCCCTGAGGAGGTTCTACCCCGTGGAAACGCTCTTTAATGGAACTCTAACTTTAGCTGGTCGTGACCAAGAAACCACTGGTTTCGCTTGGTGGGCTGGTAATGCTCGACTTATTAATTTGTCAGGCAAATTACTTGGAGCTCATGTGGCTCATGCCGGATTAATTGTATTCTGGGCTGGAGCAATGAATTTATTTGAGGTGGCTCATTTTGTACCAGAAAAACCTATGTATGAACAAGGATTGATTTTACTTCCCCATCTAGCTACTCTAGGATGGGGAGTCGGTCCTGGTGGGGAAATTGTGGACACTTTTCCCTATTTTGTATCCGGGGTACTTCACTTAATTTCTTCTGCAGTTTTAGGCTTCGGTGGTATTTATCACGCACTAATTGGACCCGAAACTTTAGAAGAATCTTTTCCATTTTTTGGTTATGTATGGAAAGATAGGAACAAAATGACCACAATTTTAGGTATTCACCTAATCTTGCTAGGTGTTGGTGCTTTTCTCCTAGTGTTTAAGGCTTTGTATTTTGGTGGCATATATGATACCTGGGCTCCCGGCGGTGGAGATATAAGAAAAATTACGAACCTTACGCTTAACCCAAGTACTATATTTGGTTATTTACTAAAATCCCCTTTTGGAGGGGAGGGATGGATTGTTAGTGTGGACAATCTAGAAGATCTAATTGGAGGACATGTGTGGTTAGGTTCCATTTGTATCTTCGGTGGTATCTGGCACATCTTAACAAAACCTTTTGCGTGGGCTCGCCGTGCGTTTGTATGGTCCGGAGAAGCTTACTTATCTTATAGTTTGGCAGCTCTCTCTGTCTTTGGTGTCATTGCTTGTTGTTTTGTTTGGTTTAACAATACAGCTTATCCCAGTGAATTCTATGGACCTACCGGCCCAGAGGCCTCTCAAGCACAAGCATTTACTTTTCTAGTTAGAGACCAGCGTCTTGGAGCTAGTGTGGGGTCTGCCCAAGGGCCCACTGGTTTAGGTAAATATCTTATGCGTTCTCCTACTGGAGAAATTATTTTTGGAGGGGAAACGATGCGTTTTTGGGATCTTCGTGCTCCCTGGTTGGAACCTTTAAGAGGTCCTAATGGTTTGGACCTGAGTAAGCTGAAAAAAGACATACAACCTTGGCAAGAACGACGTTCAGCAGAATATATGACTCATGCTCCTTTAGGTTCTTTAAATTCTGTGGGTGGTGTAGCTACCGAAATTAATGCGGTCAATTATGTCTCACCTCGAAGTTGGTTAGCCACTTCTCATTTTGTTCTAGGATTTTTCTTTTTCGTAGGTCATTTGTGGCATGCAGGAAGAGCTCGTGCAGCTGCAGCAGGATTTGAGAAAGGAATTGATCGTGATTTTGAACCTGTTCTTTCCATGACCCCTCTTAATTAAACCAGAGATAAAACTATAAATATCTAATTTCTTTTTAGATTATTAGAAGGATAGTTATATCCTTTGCCATTATTCTTCCAACTGAATCCTTGTTGCTCGGCTACACTATATATAGTATATAGCCGAGCATTCTTTATTTGTACTGAACTAAGTTCTATCTAGGACTTTTTTTTTCATAAGCTAGGTTCAATTGTTCGATCAACAAAAGGAGAGAGAGGGATTCGAACCCTCGATAGTTTTTCACTATACCGGTTTTCAAGACCAGAGCCATCAACCACTCGGCCATCTCTCCCCAATGAGCATAACTCATTTTATCCCGACAGATAATATCTGTCTATAGGGCTAATATAATAGTTATATATAACTAACTATTATGATGATAAAAAGAAAATTTGCTTATTCTTTCTTTATACTCGGAATTTGAAAATTTCGATTCATTTATGATCAAATAAAAATCCGTAGTGCATTTTAATTAAAAAGACCGGATAGGGATCGAATGGTATAGCCTTTTGAATCTGTTGGAAGCTTTTAAGATTACAATCATGACTATTGCGTTCCAATCGTCTTTGTTTGCATTAATTGCAATTTCAATTCTACTAGTGATTGGTGTACCTGTCGCACTTGCCTCTCCTAATGGCTGGTCAAGTAAAAAAAATGTACTATTTTCAGGTGTATCATTATGGATTGGATTAGTCTTTTTAGTAGGTATTCTAAATTCTTTCATATCTTAAGATATATTGATCTTTTTATCCTTCCTCCCCCTGGGCCTAAATTAATTCACAAAGGAATTGAATTTACGATAAATAAAAAATCAGGTAATGAAAGTGCTCAAGGGAGAGGTTATTATTAATATGATTGATAATTGATCTAATAAGTCTATTGAAATAGAAAAATTGACCTCCATAGAATGGTAATATATGGGTATATATTATACCCATATAACGAGTCAAATGCGGGTATGGTTGAATGGTAGAATTTCTCCTTGCCAAGGAGAAGATGCGGGTTCGATTCCCGCTACCCGCCTATCTGTAGAATAGAAAGTTATCGTATTGGTTTAGTGGTATTTGTATCGTATTTATACGATACAGCCAAGATATATAAAATTTATTGTGTCTTTGCGGAGATGGGATTTGAACCCATGACTTCAAGGTTATGAGCCTTGCGAGCTACCAAACTGCTCTACTCCGCGTTATCCCTTCATATTAACCTTTCTTATAATACCATTAAAATGGGTACATCGAGCAATCCCTTGGGTATGCTATTCTCCCCCCCCTTATAATAGGGAGGGACTTTTCTTTCTATCATAACAATAACTTGAAATGAAAATAATTCTTTTCTTTACCCTACCAACTCGATTTTGTTACCCCAGCCAACAAACATGCGTGAGCCATTTCACGGATTATATATCCGGATAATTCAAAGTCTCTATAATTGGCTCTGGGTCTTCCAGTCTTCAAACAACGTCGGCGAAGACGCGTAGGTGCACTATTACGCGGTAGAGATTGTAATTTTCTATAAATTTCCAATTTTTCATCCAGTGATGAGACTTCGCTCATCTCTTTTTTCAAAGATTGGCGAAGCAAATTATATTTCTTTTCCAATCTTTGTTTCTTTTTCTCTCTTTGAATGAGACTTTTTCTTGCCATAATGATTCAGCTACTTTATATAAAGAATATAGATCAAATTTGAGATGGAGAAGTATTACGTGGATTACTCTTTCTTTTTATACACAGAGATTAGATTTAAAAATCTAAAAACTGTGTATAAAAAGAATTAACCGAATTTACCTGATGTAGAGGCGATTAAGAAAGCTGCATAGGTGAATATATAGCCTACAGAAAAGTGAGCTAATCCAACTAATCGTGCTTGAACAATGGAAAGAGCTACCGGCTTATCTCTCCATCGAACTAAATTAGCCAGAGGTGTGCGTTCATGAGCCCATGCAAGAGTTTCAATCAGTTCTTGCCAATATCCACGCCAAGAAATAAGAAACATAAATCCAGTAGCCCAAACAAGATGTCCAAATAAGAACATCCACGCCCAAACAGATAAACTGTTCATACCAAAAGGATTGTACCCATTAATTAGTTGTGAAGAATTTAACCAAAGATAATCTCTTAACCACCCCATTAAATAAGTGGAAGACTCATTAAATTGGGCTACATTTCCCTGCCATAAGGTTATATGTTTCCAATGCCAATAGAAAGTAACCCATCCAATGGTATTCAACATCCAGAAAACTGCTAAATAAAAAGCATCCCAGGCCGAAATATCGCAAGTACCGCCCCGTCCCGGACCATCGCAAGGAAAACTATAACCAAAATCTTTCTTATCAGGCATTAGCTTAGAACCGCGCGCATCTAAAGCACCTTTTACTAAAATCAACGTAGTCGTATGCAAACCTAGAGCAATAGCATGATGAACCAAAAAGTCTCCGGGACCAATTGTTAAGAAGAGCGAATTTTTATTATCGTTAATAGCATTCAACCAACCGGGTAACCATAAGCTTTTTCCGGCATTGAATGCTGGATCATTTGCTGAAGATAAGAGCACATCAAAGCCATATAAGGTCTTACCATGAGCAGATTGTATCCATTGAGCAAATATAGGCTCAATCAAGATTTGCTTTTCTGGAGTACCAAAAGCGAGCATAACATCGTTATGAACATAAAGTCCCAAGGTATGAAAACCTAGGAATAGACTAACCCAACTCAAATGAGATATTATGGCTTCCTTATGCTCCAACATTCTCGCCAATACATTATCCTTATTTTGTTCTGGATTATAATCTCTAATGAGAAATATAGCTCCATGAGCAAATGCCCCCGTCATAATGAATCCGGCAATGTATTGATGATGAGTATACAAAGCAGCTTGAGTAGTAAAATCTTGTGCTATGAATGCATAGGCAGGCAAAGAATACATGTGTTGAGCTACTAAAGAAGTAACAACTCCCAAAGAAGCTAGAGCAAGACCTAATTGAAAGTGAAGAGAGTTATTGATTGTGTTGTAAAGACCCTTATGCCCGCGTCCTAATAAGCCTCCCGGAGGAACATGTGCTTCTAAAATATCTTTTATGCTGTGTCCAATCCCAAAGTTGGTTCTATACATATGACCAGCAATGAAAAACACAAATGCAATAGCTAAATGATGATGCGCGATATCAGTTAGCCACAAACTTTGAGTTTGTGGATGGAATCCCCCGAGAAGAGTTAGAATAGCAGTTCCCGCCCCTTTAGCGGTACCAAATAAATGACTGCTGGAATCAGGATTTTGAGCATAAAGATTCCACTGACCTGTAAAAAGTGGTTCCAATCCTTGGGGATGTGGTACTATATCTAAAAAATTATCCCACCTTATGTGCTCTCCTCTTGATTCAGGAATAGCCACATGAACTAAATGCCCCGTCCAAGCCAAAGAACTGACTCCGAAGAGCCCTGATAAATGATGATTTAGACGAGACTCAGCATTTTTAAACCATGAAACACTTGGTTTCCATTGAGGTTGTAGATGCAACCAACCCGCTGTTAAAAAGAGAGCAGAAAGAAATAGCAAGAAAAGAGCTCCAGTATAAAGATCTTCATTAGTGCGTAAACCAATTGTATACCACCACTGATAAACACCGGAATAAGCAATATTGACTGGACCGGGAGCACCTCCTCGGGTAAAGGCTTCTACGGCCGGTTGACCAAAATGAGGATCCCAAATTGCATGAGCAATAGGTCTTATATGTAAGGGGTCGTGGACCCATGCTTCGAAATTGCCTTGCCAAGCTACGTGGAACAAATTACCAGAGGTCCACAGAAAAATGATAGCTAACTGACCAAAGTGAGAAGCAAAAATCTTTTGATAAAGGCGCTCTTCGGTAATATCATCATGACTCTCAAAGTCATGTGCAGTAGCAATACCAAACCAAATACGACGAGTAGTTGGGTCCTGGGCCAAGCCTTGGCTGAACTTTGGAAATCTTGATGCCATAATGCTTTATCCTCCTAGCCATTATCCTACTGCAATAATTCTTGCTAGGAAGAACGCCCATGTTGTGACAATTCCACCCAGAAGGTAATGAGCTACTCCTACAGCGCGTCCTTGAACAATACTCAAGGCTCTTGGCTGGATAGCAGGAGCAACTTTTAATTTATTATGGGCCCAAACAATAGATTCAATAAGTTCTTGCCAATATCCACGGCCACTAAATAGGAACATTAAACTAAAGGCCCAAACGAAATGAGCACCTAAGAATAAAAGACCATATGCAGATAATGAAGAACCGTAAGATTGGATTACTTGAGAAGCTTGTGCCCATAGAAAGTCACGGAGCCACCCGTTAATTGTAACGGAACTCTGCGCAAAGTTTCCTCCTGTAATATGAGTTACCACTCCCTGATCACTTATACTACCCCAAACATCGGACTGCATTTTCCAACTAAAATGAAATATTACTACCGAAATTGCATTGTACATCCAGAATAACCCTAAGAAGACATGATCCCAGGCAGATACTTGGCATGTTCCTCCTCTACCAGGCCCATCGCAAGGAAAACGAAAACCAAGATTCGCTTTATCGGGTATTAAACGAGAACTGCGAGCAAATAAAACACCTTTAAGTAATATTAATACAGTCACATGGATAGTAAATGCATGAATATGGTGCACTAGAAAATCCGCAGTTCCTAATGGAATAGGCAACAAGGCCACTTTGGCACCTACTGCTATCAAATCACCACCTCCCCAGGTTAAGCTGGTACTTGCTGTTGCATCAGGAGCTGTCAAACTGGGTGCTAAAGCATGAGTGTTTTGTATCCATTGAGCAAAGATAGGTTGTAATTGGATAGCAGTATCTGAAAACATATCTTTAGAACGTCCTAAAGCACTCATAGTATCATTATGAATATATAGACCAAAACTATGGAAACCTAAGAAAATACATACCCAGTTGAGGTGTGATACAATTGCATCACGATGTCTCAGAACACGGTCTAAAAGATTGTTGTACTGAGTAGTCGGATCATAGTCTCTTACCATAAAAATAGCTGCATGTGCAGCAGCGCCAACTATGAGAAATCCACCAATCCACATATGGTGCGTGAACAGAGATAGTTGGGTACCATAGTCAGTAGCTAGATATGGATAGGGAGGCATAGAATACATATGATGAGCTACGACAATAGTTAAAGATCCTAACATAGCTAGGTTAAGAGCTAATTGAGCATGCCATGAAGTAGTTAAGATCTCGTAAAGACCTCTATGTCCTTCCCCTGTAAATGGACCTTTATGAGCCTCCAAAATATCCTTGAGGTTATGACCAATAACCCAATTGGTTTTATACATATGACCAGCAATTAGAAAAAGAACTGCAATAGCCAAATGGTGGTGTGCAGTATCGGTCAGCCACAGACCCCCCGTTACTGGGTTGAGTCCTCCACGAAAAGTCAAAAATTCTGAATATTTCGACCAATTCAGAGTGAAAAATGGGGTCAATCCCTCAGCGAAACTGGGATAAAGTTGAGCTAAAAGCTCACGATTTAAAATAAATTCATGAGGAAGCGGTATCTCTTTAGGGTCCACTCCAGCATCTAAGAGTTGATTAATAGGTAAAGAAACGTGTATTTGGTGTCCTGCCCAAGATAGAGAGCCAAGTCCTAGTAACCCTGCTAAATGGTGGTTCAACATGGATTCTACATCTTGAAACCAAGCCAATTTTGGAGCAGCTTTGTGATAATGGAACCAACCAGCAAAAAGCATTAACGCTGCAAAAATCAATGCACCAATTGCGGTGCAGTAAAGTTGCAATTCACTAGTTATTCCGGATGCTCGCCAAATTTGAAAGAACCCAGAGGTGATTTGTATTCCTCGAAAACCTCCACCCACATCTCCATTCAAAATTTCTTGGCCTACTATCGGCCAAACTACCTGAGCACTGGGTTTAATGTGAGTAGGATCGCCTAACCATGCTTCATAATTGGAGAAACGAGCACCGTGAAAGTACATCCCACTTAGCCAAATAAATATGATGGCTAATTGACCAAAATGAGCACTAAATACTTTGCGAGAGATCTCTTCCAAATCATTGGTATGGCTATCAAAATCATGAGCATCAGCATGTAGGTTCCAGATCCAGGTGGTAGTATTGGGTCCCTTAGCTAGTGTCTTTGAGAAATGACCAGGTTTAGCCCATTTTTCAAATGAGGTTTTAACAGGATCCCTCTCCACTATGATCTTTACTTCTTCCGGTAAACGAATGGTCATTGAGTTCTCCTCTTTCCAGACGAGACATGAGAAAAAACCCGCCGAATTTTTGAAAAAAAAAAAAATGACTATATATTCTAAACTCGTCCCTCTCTTTATTTCCCAGTTTAGAACTGGAGCGACTATGATACGGAAGTCGATTTGAGGCAGATGTTCAAATTTATTATGACATATCCGATAGGTGCTTAATGGACCGTTACGAGATATAAAACTTTCTCGCCCAGTGGTAAAATATGGTAAGATATATAAATATGATACAATCATTATTTTCATATCCAGATTTATTTATGCATATCTCTGGACCCATATTTATAGATCACTTTTATGATTCAAAAGAACTTTGAATTGATGAATCTTTCATAAATTCTATTTATGCACGATATTTACTCATATTAAAAAGATTTTTTTAACAATCCATAGATTGTATTCTTTGTTCTATTTTCTATTTTTTCATAATGATTATGCAATAAGAGAAGCTAATTCGTTCGAATAGCATGATAAATTTCATCATCTTAACTATAGGAATCGGGAGATTTTCATTCTCGAAAACGTCCTGTAATCTTTAACCGATTTTGTGCTTCGATATAATTGCTTGGAGCAAGTGCTATAGCTTGCTTCCAATATTCAGCAGCTTGATTAAACCAAGCTTCCGCAATTTCAGGATCTCCCTGTTGAATGGCCTGTTCTCCTCGGTCGGGATAGAGTAACTTCTAAAAGTTTTCTTCCCTTAGAACCGTACTTGAGAGTTTCCTACCTCATACGGCTCAATTAACTATTCTTTAGTCCTTGTACCCAAACTTCCAAAATAGGGTAGGTAAATACGTTCAGCTTAATCGAAAGAACAGAATGGGTCAATGACATGAGTTTCAAACTTCACTTTCGATAAATGATTAAGTTTTCTCTTTTCTCCCACCGTAAAAAGATGAAGTATTACAAATAAAAAGATCTACTTCAGATTATCGAGATAAAAATCTTTTTAAAAGGTAACTATCTCTATATAGAAATTTTTGAAGTAATACTTTCCTGGTAGGAAAGTATTACTTCACGTCTTTAGGATCTGATGCTACACCGCTGCTCAATAACCTAGTAAATCAACTCTACTACATAAATAGATTCCTTATTTTTGCCCATGAGCAGATTTGATCGTATCAGCCCGAACTTTCAATAATTGATCTTTATGGTGCTTTCTCCATCAATTGAATTGATTTTATTTTATCCATGGACTATCCAGGCTATATTTACCCATTCATATTTGGGCTCCTATGAGGGGTATTCTTTTGACTACAGCTGATAGAAAACCGTTGTTTTGGACGGTGCATATGTAGAAAGCCTCTTTTCTTTTCCGTACTAAACGAATTCATTCTATAGTACAGATAGCCGCACGTAATGACAGATCAAGGCCGTGTTATTAAGAGCTTGTGGTAAAGACGGGTTTCGTTCTAATGCCTGAAAATAATATTCTAAAGCCTTAGTATGTTCCCCATTACTTGTGTGGATAAGACCTATATTATACAATATATAACTTCGGTCATAGGGGTCAATTTCCGGTCGCATGGCTTCATAATAATTTTGTAAAGCTTCCGCATATTCCCCTTCCGATTGAGCTGACATTCGTTACGGTCGTTCATTTAATTGAAATGATCTCCGCTTCAAAACCGTACATGAAAATTTCACCTCATACGGCTCCTCCTTTTTTTACAGAATAAGAAAAGTAATCAATTGACACGAAAAAAGATTTTCCTTATGATTATGAATTAGCAGGAACTAGTGTATTTCCAATGAATCTCTAGCTATCCTTCTTGCAAAGATTTTATTATTATTATATTCTAAATAATAAAGTATTTTAGCTTAGCACTACAAACATAACCTCTAACAATTTCTTTGTCCTTAACGCATTGTATTTTACGGGAATTATTCACTCCAACAGTCTCCGATGGTTCTAGCGGTATCCGAAATACAAACGAGATGGATGTTTGTTGCCTCAACCATTCTAACTAGCCCTTAATTAAAATAAGGGAAAACAAATGTATTATATAGTCTTATTTCTTTATTATAACGAAGCATTTGTGTTGTCGATTTTAACGCGTAGTGCTTTTTCCCTTATGCACACCTATCATATAGATTTGACCATTAACATCTATGTAATAGATATAACCTTTCGCTTAATACTAGAATCTCAGAAGATCAAAGCATCTAAGGCTGCATAAATCGGGGATACACGACAGAAAGAATTGTTCTATTTCTAAAACTCACCTTCACTAAACGTCAGTTTTCACTTTTAATAAATAGAATATCAAAAAAAGTAGAAAGAAAAAAAATCAAATCACACCATCTCTGTAATAGGTAAATGCCTTTTTCTCCCCTGAAGCCATTGGGATTATCCGCAATAATATATCCGCTACAATTGTGAAAGTCTTGTCGATAAAATTGTCATTTCTCTGAGATCTAGGCATAGTCAATTTATAAATTTGATAATTTCTTTCATTCCCCATACGGAAATGATTCCATGAACAAAATTATTTGCCAATGCACAATAGCATAATAAATTTCCTTACGATCGCAAATATGTAAACTAAATAAAGAAAAATTGGGAATATTTGAAAGAGTGGATTAAATTGATAGCAATCAATAAAAAAAATTTGAGAAAATGTTTCTGTTTCGCGCTCGGTTGCTCACGACCCCAACGATCAAACGAGTAAGTAAACGGCAAATTGGCATAAAATGAAAAAATGATGATTGATTGTGTTTGTGCATACTTATAAGTATAGAATCTATTGAGCATATAATTATGATAGAATTTGTGTCATTATGATACAATTTGTACCATTAATTGACTTACCGATCGAAGAATTATTTTAACAATTATTTTCAATTGGAATAGGAAATTATTCTATAATAATTATAGAATCTATCAATAGATCTGGCTTAATTTCACAATTGGATCGGGCAATAGCAATAAAAATCCTAATATTCTAAAAGAATAATATTAGATTGATGAAAGAAAATATCTTGAAATAAGAAGAAAAGCAACTTTGGTAAATACTCTTCTGTCTGTCTTTATTCAAAAGACTTTACTTATGCAAAAGTCAGTTATCTCATTTTTGGGCATGAATTAGAAAAAAAACTTGTTGTTTTCATTTTGTCGACAAATTAAAATTAAAGGTGTAGGAAAGATGGCTGAGCGGTTCAAGGCGTAGCATTGGAACTGCTATGTAGGCTTCTGTTTACCGGGGGTTCGAATCCCTCTCTTTCCGTATATTTGTATTCTTTTTTGCTTTGCATCGTTTTATCATTAATCTAAACCCGATAGGATGGTTTCATTTTCCCACAATCTCCTTCCATTTCGGGATAGAGAAAAAAATATTGAAAAAAAGAAATATTTATTCAATGACATTGTCATGTAACATACAGAGGAACAAATAGAAATCCTTTCTTTTCATTCTCTTTAAATTGGGAATAATTTAAACTCGACGGGAATAGTATTCTACGACCAATAATTCATTAATCTTCAAACCGATACGCTTATTATCTATTATTTTTGTTACTAATCCACTATACTGTGACTTTTGTTTAATCCGATTTAAATGGGGGGGCACCCTCATTTTATCCTTTTGAAAAATCTCTATATTTTTCTTCATTATATTTCTCAATCCTTGTTTCTCTTTTATAGAAATTAAATCTTGGGGTTTGCAACGGTAACTTGGTATATCTACTATACGACCATTGACCAGGATATGCCTATGGTTGACTAATTGTCTGGCTTCAGGAATAGTAAGCGCCATACCCAATCGAAAAAGGATATTATCCAAGCGCATTTCCAGTAATTGTAATAGAACCTGACCTGTTGATCCCTTGGCTCTTCTAGCAATACGAACATATTGAAGTAATTGGCGCTCTGGAAGTCCATAATGAAAACGTAATCTTTGTTTTTCTTTTAGACGTACAGGATATTTAGAAGATTTAAGAGGTTTAGAATGTTTTTTTTTTATAGGCTTTTGAATTCTGTTGGGTGTTTTCTTACTTAGTCCTGGTAAAGTTTTGAGACGATTTATTATTTTTAAACGAGGTCCGCGATAACGGGACATAAAAAACTCCTTATTTCAAGAAATGACATAAATGTAATGTTGGAAAGAAGAATAATATAAACAGCACGAATATTGGAATGATTTTCTATACGGAGAGAGAAACAAATTCTCTTCAATTTGAAAATCAAAAATATTGTAGATAGAAAAAAAAGATATGTTTCAATCATTTAGTTGAAACGAATCATGCCACGACAGACCCGGCGGACCGACGATACGAAAAGTAAGAGTCTTTTCCTTATTTCATAGATTTTAACGATATATGGTTGATAATGGTAAGAAGTGGAAAGAATAAGAACGAGCCAGCTATCGGGATCGAACCGATGACCATCGCATTACAAGTGCGACGCTCTCACCTCTGAGCTAAGCAGGCTCATATGCATGCAGTATCACATGCTTATTGGCTGAAAAGATCTCTTCGAAATCGTTAGAATTATAGCGAATCGAATTATAATATAATAATGCAATTCAGACTCAAATGAAACATTGCATCAATTTATCTTAATGGATTATTATAAAACAATAATGGGGCGTGGCCAAGCGGTAAGGCAGCAGGTTTTGGTCCTGTTATTTCGAAGGTTCGAATCCTTCCGTCCCAGGTGGAACAGTATTATTGAATTGAAAAAAAAAAGACTTATAGAAGGGAAATATGATTTCGATAAGATTCTAAATAGAGAAAGGGATATTTTTGCGGTGTAGGATGGGACGATAACAACATTGCATCAAAAATGCAGAAAGAATATAATGCTCATGCAAATGAAATAATTGATGGGATGCAATTATTGTTTTATGATTTCGTTCTACAAGAAGGGGATATGGCGGAATCGGTAGACGCTACGGACTTAAATTTTTTGAGCCTTGGTATGGAAACTTACCAAGTGATAGCATCCAAATCCAGGGAACCCTGGGATATTTTGAATGGGCAATCCTGAGCCAAATCCGATTTCTAGAGACAATAGTTTCCTTTCCGAGAACGGGATAGGTGCAGAGACTCAACGGAAGCTATTCTAACGAATCAACATAATTTGGATTGGATACAATCCATTTTTGGAAGTAATTAAAATGAATTGTACGAGGATAAAGATAGAGCCCAATTCTACATGTCAATGTCAACAACAATGAAAATTGGAGTAGGAGGAAAATCCGTTGGTTTTATAGATCGTGAGGGTTCGAGTCCCTCTATCCCCAGGTTATCTGTTTTATTTTCGATTTGTTAAGTGTCTTAGAACATAAGAAGTTTTAATTGTATGACCAATGTCTGCTTCTCTTCTATATACATCTTTTCTTTGTATATAACTGTATATAACATACACAAATAATACACAATATTCTATATTGTGTATTATTTGTGTATAAATGATGTTTTTAGTTGTATCGTTGCTTCTACTCGTTCAAATGCTGTCTTTTACCCTTTTTGCTAGTTGACAGGAGTTTGGTTACTGTGCTAGTATGATGCACAGGGGAACAGCCGGGATAGCTCAGTTGGTAGAGCAGAGGACTGAAAATCCTTGTGTCACCAGTTCAAATCTGGTTTCTGGCATATACACTTTGTATAAGTATGAAATTTGTATAAGTATGAAAAAGGATACCTATATTAATAATTTATTTCAATATATTTATTTCAATAGAATATAAATAATATTGATTATTTACGAATAGTCATCAGTAATTCTATGTTATTGAATTGATAGGGAGTTCGTCCAAGTTATTTCAAAGGGGATAAAAACTACTTGAAATAACTCGAACTAGAGAGCGATTTTCTCTATTTCATTCGTATTAATGTCTTCTCATAAAGATAGAAATAACTAGAAACTATTATATAGTTATAGTTTCCAATTCTTCTGGAAGATTCTATTTATTAAAAAAAGGATTTTGATAAATAGAAAGATTGAGAAAAAATAGCTTCCACCTTAGCACTATATAAAAATAGGACTAGATCGGGGTAAAGACCAATACCTATGATTGGTAGAAAGAGACAGATCAAAATAAAAAGTTCGCGTGGTCCCGAATCTTGAAAATAAGGATTCGGGATATTCAAAACCTTATATCCGTAAAACATTCGACGTAACATGGATAACAAATAAATGGGAGTTAATATCATTCCAATTGCCGCTATTGCAGTAATAATGATCCGAAAGGTCGAAGAATAATTATGATTAGTAATTATGCCCAAAAATATCATAAATTCTGCTACAAAACCACTCATTCCTGGCAATGCAAGAGAAGCCATTGAAAAGCTACTGAACATAGTAAAGATTTTAGGAATTGATATAGCGATTCCTCCCATTTCATCAAGAAAAAGAGTACGTATCCTATCATAACTTGTTCCTACTAAGAAAAAAAGTGCAGCGCCAATTAATCCATGAGAAATCATTTGCAAAATGGCTCCATTGAGACCTGTATACGTCATGGAACCAATTCCTATAATTACAAAACCCATATGAGATATTGATGAATAGGCTATCCTTCTTTTCAAATTGCGTTGACCCATAGAAGTTAGAGCTGCATAGATAATTTGCACTGCTCCTATGATAATCAACCACGGTGAAAACAAAGAATGAGCATGAGGTAACAATTCCATATTGATCCGAATCAACCCATATCCTCCCATTTTCAATAGAACTCCGGCCAAAAGCATACATGTACTATAATGTGCTTCCCCATGAGTATCCGGTAACCAGGTATGTAAAGGGAAGATTGGTAATTTTATTGCATAAGCGATCAAAAACCCTAAATAGAATAGCATTTCAAGTGTGATGGGATAATCTTTTTTAGCTAATAATTCGAAATCGAATGCTGGTCCATGAGATCCATAGAGACCCATACTTAAAGCTCCCATTAAAATAAAAATGGAACCACCCGCAGTATACAAAAGAAATTTTGTGGCTGAATAGAGACGTCTTTTTCCCCCCCACATGCATAAAAGTAAGTACACAGGAATTAGTTCCAACTCCCACATGAGAAAGAAAAGAAGAATATCTCGAGAAGCAAATAATCCCAATTGTCCACTGTACATTGCCAACATCAAGAAATAGAATAATCGCGGATTTCGAGTAACTGGCCAAGCAGCTAAAGTAGCTAAAGTAGTTATAAATCCCGTTAATAAAATAAGCCCAATGGAAAATCCATCAATTCCCAGTTTCCAATGAAAATGAATAAGGCTTATCCAGTTATAATCCTCTTCCAATTGGATTAATGAATTATCAAAATGATAATGATAACGGAATATATAGGTCATTAAAAGAAGATCTAATAAGCAAATACCTAGGGTATACCATCGAATCATTTTATTTCCTTTATGGGGAAATAAAGGGATTAATAACCCCGCAGATATGGGCAAAATAACAATTATTGTTAACCAAGGTAAATTACAATTACTCATAATGAAGAGAAAAGAGACTTTCTATATCAAAACCCATGCCTTCATTTTTGGGTCGAATATGGGTTTTGATCAGTGAAAGAGGAAAAGGAGAATGAAAAATATGTATGGGACTAACTCTTTTTCTTTTTTGATAGATCAGTAAGCTAGACCCATACTGCGCGTTGTTTCATGCCATAAATAAACACGTACACTTAAAAAATCCGTTGGACAAGCCGATTCACACCTCTTACAACCTACGCAGTCTTCTGTTCTTGGAGCAGAAGCAATTTGCTTAGCTTTACATCCTTCCCAAGGTATCATTTCTAATACATCTGTGGGACACGCTCGTACACACTGGGTACAACCAATACATGTATCATAAATTTTGACTGAATGTGCCATTGAATCTAAGAACTCCATTAGTAGAAAAAGTGTTTCATTGAATAAGATTTTTTTAATATATGGCCAGTGATGATATATTATGAATATCAAGCAAATCAATAATTGTATTATCGGTGATATAATGAATAGATTCGGATTCTATCTTTTTGCTTTATAAAACATTTTACCCAATCTGGTCTTAAACAGATCATTTGGATAATGAGTTAAAATATGAATTATGCTCTTGATTGATTTTAGAAAAAAATCCCTCTATAAAGAAAGGATTTAGATCTATTTTTAGGGAGACAAACCTAGTATCTATTTGAATAGAAATAGATATACAAATTATTTTTCATATGGAAGGAGATCTTTATTACCATTTTGACAAATTAAATTGATCGATACGAGTTGATTTTCTGTTACGATATATTGCCAGAACAATAGCTAATCCAATAGCTGCTTCAGCAGCAGCAATAGCTATAACAAAGATCGAAAAGATATCCCCCTTTACTTGCCTACTATCAAAAAAATAGGAGAATGTTACTAGGTTTAAATTAACTGCATTGAGTATTAGCTCAAGACACATAAGTGCTTTAACCATGTTTCGACTTGTTACTAGCCCATAAATACCGATAGAGAATAAATAAGCACCTAAAAGAAGCGCATGTTCGAGCATAATAGAGGAATTCCTCATACCTTGATCTCTTCAGATACAAACAAAAGTGGTAGTTTCTAATTTACATGACACGATCTATGAAGATAAAACAGCGTATTTATGCCGCACGAGAGCTTTCATTTTCAAACTGTTTCTTCTCGACGAGCTATAGTAATGGCTCCTATAAGAGCAATTAGAAGAATTAGAGAAATAAGTTCGAATGGAAGGAAAAAATCAGTGGATAAATGAGCCCCAATACGTTGAATATTGTTCGTTAAATCTCGTTCTAACATTTGATCTGATTTTTGAGTCAGAAATATTCCGAACCATGATATGTTCAAGATAATAGTAATTAGTGAACAAAAAAGACTTGTACAAACTATTGAAGTAATGCTATCTCCGATAGTCCAGGGAGCGGCATAATTGGGATATTTTGGATTATTTATCAACATCACAGCAAATAGAATCAAAATATTAATAGCTCCTATGTAGATCAGGATTTGTGCAACAGCTACGAAATCCGCGTTCAGTATAATATAGAAAAAAGATATACAAATTAGAACTAACCCCAATGAAAGAGCGGAATAAATTATATTAGTAAGTAATACTACTCCTATACCTCCTAATAGAAGACTTAGCGTTAGAGGAGCCAACAAAAGAATATCAGATATAGATTCAGGTCGATTCATTATGTGTACAATAACTTTGAATATTATTTCCTCCCATTCACTAAATAAAAAGTTAGCCCATTTACCTATATGCTATACTGGATTTGTAATTTCATTTGATATGGGCACTGATTAATTAATCTATAGCTCAATAATCGATTTCGATCAATCATACATCTGACATTATTAATGGAATGTCAATAGAATTATTTATTCCTGATTTGTAAAAAATGAGAAATCTTTTTTTTTTTTATTAGATGCTCTTTAATCGGAGCTCAATCTGAATAATCGTAGAAATGATTTGATCATAAAATTTGTCCATAGTTTCTTCAGACATACTAAGTTAGTTAATATGCTTAGCTCGGAATTGTTTGAATTGTTAAATCTTCAACAACGGATATTGGTAAACGTCCTAAAGCAATGTGATCATAATTTAATTCATGACGATCATAGGTCGAAAGTTCATATTCTTCAGTCATCGCTAGACAATTTGTGGGGCAATATTCCACGCAATTTCCACAAAAGATACAAATTCCAAAATCAATACTATAATTTTCCAATCGTTTTTTCCCCATATCTATTCCGACTTTCCAATCCACAACAGGTAGATTGATCGGGCATACACGGACGCATACTTCACAAGCAATACATTTATCAAATTCAAAGTGGATCCTCCCGCGAAATCGTTCTGATGGGATCCATTTTTCATAGGGATATTGAATAGTAATAGGTAAACGATTCATGTGATATAAGGTAACCATAAAACCTTGTCCAATGTATCTCGCAGCCTGTATTGCTTGTTCACTATAATTCATAAACCCAGTTACCATGGAGAACATGTGTAAAATCTCCTCGAATAATCATATCGAATAATCATAGAAATTTCTTTCTCTTCATAGATTTGATCTATCAAATTTGGATATATTGCAAAATTGATAAGAACCTCTTCACGAAGAAAAAAGAGTTAGTTATAATAAAATAAGTTGGAAAGAGGCTGTTAGTAAAAAATTACCCAAAGCAATAGGTAAAAGAAATTTCCACCCAAGATCCAATAATTGGTCCATTCTTATCCTAGGCAAGGTCCATCTTGCCGTGATAGAAATAAATAAGAACAGATAGGCTTTAGCTAATATAATTAGAATCCCAATTGTTATATTAACGACCCCGCTCATTCCAGAAATAGAATCCCATTCAAAATGTTCCAGAATGGGTATGAATGGAATTGATAAGTTCCACCCGCCCAAGTAAAGAACTGTTACAAAGAATGAAGAAGCTAATAGATTTAGATAAGAAGCAACGTAAAATAAACCAAATTTGATACCCGAATATTCAGTTTGATAACCCGCTACCAATTCTTCTTCCGCTTCTGGTAAATCAAAGGGCAATCTTTCACATTCTGCCAGAGATGAGATGAAAAAAGCTAAAAACCCTATAGGTTGACGCCACAAATTCCATCCTAAAAAACCATATCTGCACTGTGCTTCAACTATATCAATTGTACTTGAACTATTTGATAATTATAGTCGACAGAAACATCACTGTTTTCATCTCTATTCCAAAACCGTACGTGAAACTTTCACTTCATACGGCTTCTCAATGGTCATTAAGAAATAAAGAACACAATAAAAAAAAGCACCAGATCATAAATTGAACCAATGAGATTCCGTCTGCTACAAATAATAGGAGCTTTTGAACCTATCTTAACCTTCAGTATTTTTTTTTTTTTTGCGAGAGAAAGAAAACTGTGTTAAAGGATTACTTCGTTCTGGATAGCCATTTTTTTTAAGTAGATAGAAACATATTGTAGATCGGGGTTCTGGGGAAGTACTACTTGATCATCCCTACCAATGTCAAGTCCTTATTGTTATCCCATTTCTATGGAAATATCTTTGGTCTAGATATCAGTTTCTTTTGTTTTTTCACTAATCTTTTTTATATCTTGGTGTTTCTCACCATCTACCTTTGCTCGATTTTGAGTATATAATGACGGTAACTTCATACTTTTATACTTTGCCTCCCCGCTATTGGGTCCCAATGACTAATATATGAACTGGGGCACACAGTTTTCACTTATTGTGCATGCTCTCACTCCTATACATGGGGGATGGGACTTAATCATCTTACTGCAAGATTTGTAAACTGTTTGATCTCACCCATATGACTATCTAGTTTTTTGATCGGAATATTCATCCCATTAACTTCTGTTTTTCCCTCTTTTTAGAACTAAAAAAGGGAAAAATGAATCTCATATTCCAACGAATCACACGTAGAGATATAGATAACACACATAAAGCTAAAGGAATTTCGTAACTAATAGCTTGAGCAGCAGCTCGGAGACCACCTAAAAAAGAATATTTATTATTGGATGCATATCCTGCTATAAGCAGTCCAAGGGGAGCAATACTTGAAATTGCAATCCAAAAAAAAACGCCTATATTAAGATCAATTAAAACAATGTGGCGACCAAAGGGAATTACTAAATAGCCTAAAAAAATAGGTATCAACACTACCGCTGGTCCAATACTAAATAACCAAATATCCCCCCTAGATGGGATAATATCCTCTTTTAGCAGTAGTTTTATTCCATCCGTCAAAGCTTGAATAATTCCCAAAGGACCGGCGTATTCAGGTCCAATGCGTTGTTGTATTCCCGCAGATATTTTTCTTTCGAGCCATACAATAACTAATACTCCTATCGTAATTCCCAATAGAAGGATAATTATTTCAATTAGAATCCATATAAGACTATATATTTCTTTTGAAAATCCCAATCGAGAAAATAAATTGATAGCTTGTTCTTCGAGATCTGCTATATTAATCACCATTTTAACGATCAACCTCTCCCATAATGATATCTATACTACCCAAAGTCGTCATGATATCGGCTAATTTCATCCTTTTAACCAGTTGAGGAGGAATCTGCAAATTAATAAAACCAGGTGGTCGGATTTTCCATCTCCAGGGAAAAATGTTATCATCTCCTATAAAAAAAATTCCTAATTCCCCCTTGGGAGCTTCTACTCTCACGTAATGTTCTTGTTTTGATAACTCAAAAGTAGGGGAAGGTTTTTTACTGATAAATCGAGATTCAAAATCGTTCCATTTCGAATCTTTTCCCTTATTTAAACGTCGAACCTCTAAATTCTCATAGGGACCTCCCGGAATTATTTCTAGGGCCTGTCTAATTATTTTTATAGATTCTTTCATTTCTCCGATTCGAAGCAAATAACGAGCTAATGAATCTCCTTCTTTTTGCCATTGGATTTCCCAATCCAATTCATCATAACATTCATAATGATCCACTTTACGAAGATCCCATTGGATTCCGGAAGCTCGTAGCATGGGTCCTGATAAACTCCAATCTATTGCTTCTTCTCTACTAATAATGCCTACTCCCTCAACTCGTCTCAAAAAGATAGGATTGCGTGTAATAAGTCTTTCATATTCGGTCACTTTTGGAAAGAAATAATAGCAAAAATCGAAGCATTTATCTACCCAACCGTAGGGTAAATCTACAGCTACTCCTCCAATACGGAAATAATTATGCATCATTCGCATGCCCGTGGCAGCTTCAAATAAATCATATATCATTTCCCTCTCTCTTAAAATATAAAAGAAAGGAGTCTGCGCACCAATATCAGCCATGAAAGGTCCAAGCCATAACAAATGAGAAGCTATACGACTTAACTCTAGCATAATCATTCTAATATAGCTAGCCCTTTTAGGTATTTGAATATTTTCCAATTTTTCTGGTGCATTAACCGTTACCGCCTCTGTGAACATAGTAGCCAAATAATCCCATCGTGTTACATAGGGGAGATATTGCACAATTGTTCGGTTCTCAGCAATTTTTTCCATACCTCTATGTAAATAACCTAATATAGGTTCACAATCAATAACATCTTCACCATCTAGAGTAACAATAAGTCGAAGAACACCATGCATTGATGGATGATGAGGACCCATACTTACCATCATGAGGTCTTTCTCCCTAGCAACCATAATCATAACTCTTTCCCGATTAAAAAAATCAATGAGAACAAAAAAAAAGAATGACTCATTAGGATTCGGAATTTAATAAAACATAATTTTTGAAAATGAAAATTTCATTCAAATCAAAATTAACGCAGTCCACGAATATCTAATTGATCGATTAAACGTTTGTAACGAAGTCTATCTTTTTTGAACAGATAAATCAGAAGTCGTTTACGTTTACCCACAATTTTCCACAAACCTCTTTGGGACGAGTAGTCTCTTCCGTGCAGGTCCAAATGTTCAGTAAGTTTTTGAATTCGACTGGTTAAATAATATACTTGAGATTCAACAGATCCTCTTTGTTCTCTAGGAATCAAAGAGGGGCGAACAGACAAATTTTTGGTCATAAAAAAATATTCCGAAGTTCAATATTATTTGATTAATTTAATTTAGAGTAAGAAAAAAGAATGAGATCCATTTCTTTTTGTTCATGGTCTATATATGTTTCGATCGAATGAATTTCTCTTCGGCAGAAAGAAAATGCAACTTTCGTAGAATAAAGTTACCATACCAGCAAGATTTAATGTCAGAGTTTATCCGGGATTATTAAAAAGAATGATACACTTTCCTTTTCCATTGAGAAAGGAAAAAAGGGATGACGGAATGATTAATAAATTCCCATATTTAAGGTCAGAGAGAAGAGCTATAGTAGATTATAGAACCATGTCCCTTCAGTTTTCCAAGTACCTCCAAGAGACCCTAGAGATTCCCATTGCTCCTCTCTAGGGTCTTGGAGGATGTACTAAGGGTCTTGGAGGATGTACTATAGTTATACCATTTCCTCTAATTTATTCATTATATTTCGGAATCTTCTCCATCTACTAAGGGAGGAAGAAAACCCTTGGGCTTTTTTCCCATTAGTAGTTCTCTCGGTATGTTCGGTCTTGGTCCCGTTATTATCATCCCATCCTTCTCACCGAAGAAAAACTCTCTTAAAGAAGAATAACTCGTAACATAAGAAAGAGCTTTTCTTGCGTCCGAATTTGCTTTTTTCCTCCAAACCTTGTTACGATGCTGTTTTTTGGATTTAGAAGTGCGTTTTTTTGGTACAGCCATAATCTTTTTATAGTTCAATTTTATTTAAAAAAAATAGAAAATTTTTGAATATTACTATTATATACATATAATATATGTTATATGTTTTTTTTGTATTATACTCTATTTTTATTTTGTAAACTTCTTATATATTTTTCAATTAAATTCATTGTTTATAGTCTAGTTCCATTTTATTGAGTATGATAGAATATTCTATCATATTTTTATTGCATTTTGTTATTATAGACTATTTACTAATAAGAAGAGATCCACGATACAAATTGATAACAATTAATAAATTCTTACATACACTTACATACATATATCGAATTTTTAGTAAATGAAAACTATGTCATTGTCATTTTAACATATTCAATTATTTCTCATATCAATAATATAGAATTGGTTTCATTTTCTATTCAATTCTATTCTTAATACTACTATTAATCTACAATACAATGAAAAAATTGAATTCTAAATTAAGAATGTGTGTGTACATAACTAATAGCTCAGTACCTAAACTGAAAAAGAGTTCCTTCTTGCTCATCTTACAAATATTTGATTAGTATCAGTATTGACCAATGCAAATTCTTTTGCAGAAAAAAGATAAAAAAAGTAAAAATGAAATATGAAATCGATAGGATTGCATCCCATATTCTATCGTTCTTCTTTATTCATGATCTATCGTTTTTATTTTATTCTCTTCAGGGTCTAGTGGATTGGAAACCAAGAATGTGGAATATCAAAATATTGAGAATAATTATTGAATCTTCCTATGGAATTTATATACAAATATGCTCGGGTCGTGCCTTTCCTTCCGCTTTCAGCTTCTGTACCAATCGGATTAGGATCCTTTTTTTTTCCAGGAGCAACTAAGAGTGTTCGCCGTACATGGGCTCTTATTAGCATTTTTCTGTTAAGTGTAGCTATGTTTCTTTCTTTCAATTTATTCTTGCAACAGATTACCGGTGGTCCCATCTATCGGTATTTCTGGTCCTGGGTTATTAATAATAAGTTTTCATTAGAGTTAGGCTATTTGATTGATCCACTTACTTCCATTATGTTAGTTTTAGTTACAACAGTTGGAACCATGGTTATGATCTACAGCGATACTTATATGTCGCACGATAAAACATATGTGAGGTTTTTTGCTTACCTTAATTTTTTCAATGCTTCTATGCTGGGGTTAGTTATTAGCCCTAATTTATTACAAATCTATTTTTTTTGGGAATTAGTAGGAATGTGTTCCTATTTATTGATAGGTTTCTGGTTTACGCGACCCAGCGCGGCTAATGCTTGTCAAAAAGCATTTATAACTAATCGTGCAGGGGATTTTGGACTCTTACTAGGAATTCTAGGTTTTTATTGGGTAACAGGTAGTTTTGAATTTCAATATTTGTTTGACAAATTAAACGAATTGACTGCCGTTGATGGGGTTGGTTCGTTTTTTGTTACTTCGTGTGCTTTTCTCTTATTTTTAGGTCCAATAGCCAAATCTGCACAATTTCCACTTCATGTATGGTTACCTGATGCTATGGAAGGGCCTACTCCTATTTCAGCTCTTATACACGCCGCTACTATGGTAGCAGCAGGAATTTTTCTTGTAGCTCGATTGTTTCCTCTTTTTAAAGCTCTACCTTTAATAATGTATCTTATCTCTTGGATAGGTGGAATAACAGCTCTATTGGGAGCTACTATGGCTCTCGCTCAAAAAGATCTTAAAAAAGGCTTGGCTTATTCTACTATGTCTCAATTAGGTTACATGATGTTAGCTCTAGGGATAGATTCCTATCGAATCGCTCTGTTCCATTTGATTACACATGCTTATTCCAAGGCATTATTGTTCCTAGGATCCGGATCAGTCATCCATTCCATGGAACCCATTGTTGGGTATTGCCCCAGTAAAAGTCAGAATATGGCTCTTATGGGTGGTTTGAGGAAATATATGCCAATTACGGGAATCACTTTTCTTTTAGGAACACTTTCTCTTTCTGGTATTCCACCTTTTGCTTGTTTTTGGTCTAAAGACCAAATTCTTAGTGATAGTAAGTTATATTCTCCCATTTTTGGGGGAATAACTTGGTTCACAGCAGGATTAACTGCCTTTTACATGTTTCGTATGTATTTACTTACTTTTGAAGGGAACTTCCGCGTAAATTTAGTTAATTCATATAACAACCATATTACACTATATTCGACTTCTATGTGGGGAGAGGAGGAATCCGGGATATCAAATAGAACGAGAGCGGATTCTATGTCAAATCAAATTATAGGAAGTAATAATTCCTTTTCCAAAGAAGCATTTCAAATTTCCAATAAGATGGAAGGATTGTACAAAAAGAACAGAGATTTGGTTATCATTTATCCTTTCTTCTTCCATAAGGGATCCTTTGCATATCCGAAAGAATCGGGCAAGACAATGCTATTTCCTTTAGTTATATTGGGAATATTGACTCTTTTTATTGGATTGATAGGAGTTCCTTTTTTTCGAAGCGGAATGAGTTATGACATATTATCTCAATGGTTTACTTCATCGATGACCCCTTTTGATAAAAAACATCCGGAGAATTGGCCCGAATTTTTACTAGACGTAATCCCCTCAGTTGGTATAGCATTTTTCGGTATATTGATTGCCTGTATTTTCTATATACCTATT